TTAACTGATCGATACCGCACGTGCCAGGAAGAATGACCATGTTGTCCCGATACCACCAAGTAAATAATGAGCTAAACCAACTGCGCGTCCTTGAGTAATACTTAATGCTCGAGGTTGAATTGCAGGAGCAAAATTTAATTTGTTATGAGCCCACACAATTGATTCGATTAGCTCTTGCCAGTACCCGCGACCACTAAATAAAAACATTAGACTAAATGCCCAGATAAAATGAGCGCCTAAAAAAATTAAACCATAAGCAGAGGATGCTGATCCATATGATTGAATTACTTGCGAAGCTTGTGACCATAAAAAATCACGTAACCAACCATTAATAGTAATAGCACTTTTTGCAAAATTACCACCTGTAATATGAGAAATACTACCATCTGGTGAAATTGTTCCCCATACATCCGATTGCATTTTCCAACTGAAATGGAAAATTACAACCGAAAGTGAATTATACATCCAAAACAAACCTAAAAATACATGATCCCAACTTGAGCTTTGACATGTACCCCCACGACCTGGACCATCACAAGGGAACCGGAAACCTAGATTTGCTTTATCTGGAATTAGTTTTGAACTACGCGCATATAACACACCTTTTAATAAAATTAAAACTGTTACATGAATCGTAAAAGCATGAATATGGTGAACCATAAAATCAGCAGTCCCTAACTTGATAGGCATCATTGCAATCTTTCCACCAATTTCTACAACCTCACCACCAAAAGCATAACTTGTTGTAGCTAATGCATTCGGGGCTGTGGTACCTGGTGCTAATAAATGAATATTTTGAATCCATTGTGCAAAAATTGGCTGTAACTGAATTGCTTTATCTGAGAACATATCTTGTGGTCGACCTAATGCACGCATTGTGTCATTGTGAATATAAAACCCGAATGCATGACATCCTAAAAAAATACAAACCCAATTTAAATGTGATATTATTGAATCACGATGACGCAAAACACGATCTAATAAATTATTATAGTTATTAGATGGCGTATAATCCCGAACCATAAAAATAGCTCCGTGAGCAGCTCCACCTACAACACAGAACCCTCCAATCCACATATGATGTGTAAATAATGAAAGTTGTGTCGCATAATCTGTAGCAATATATGGATAAGGTGGCATCGCATACATATGATGTGCTACAATAATACTTAAAGAACCCATCATTGCTAAATTAATTGCTAATTGTGCATGCCATGATGTTGTTAGAATTTCATATAACCCTTTATGACCTTCACCAGTAAACGGTCCTTTATGCGCTTCTAAAATCTCTTTCATACTGTGCCCAATGCCCCAATTTGTACGGTACATATGACCAGCAAAAATAAATAAAACCGCTAATGCTAAATGATGGTGAGCAATATCACTTAACCATAAACCACCGGTTACGGGATTTAAACCACCTTTAAATGTTAAAAAATCAGAATATTCATTCCAATTTCCGCTAAAAAATGGTGTTAAACCTTTCGAAAAACTTGGGTATAATTGGCTCATTAATTCACGATTAATTAAAAATTCATGTGGTAATGGAATTTCCTGAGCTGAAACACCAGCATCTAATAATTTATTAATCGGTAATGCAATATGAATTTGGTGCCCGGACCAAGATAAGCAACCTAAACCTAATAAACCCGCTAAATGGTGATTCATCATTGATTCAGCATTTTGGAACCATTCTAATTTTGGTGCTGCTTTATGATAATGGAACCAACCAGCAAATAACATAATTGCTGACATTGCTAATCCACCAATTGCAATCCAATACAATTCAACTTCACTTGTAATACCCTCTGCACGCCACATTTGGAACCAACCTGAAGTTGTTCGTACACCTTGGAAATTTCCACCTACATCACCATTCAATACTTCTTGGCCAACGATTGGCCAAACAACTTGTGAACTTTGTTTAATATTAATTGGATCATTTAGCCAAGCTGAATAATTAGAAAAATATGCTCCATGAAAATGCATTCCACTTATCCATAAAAAAATAATCGCTAATTGTCCAAAATGTGCACTAAAAATCTTACGAGAAACTTCTTCTAAGGAACTAGTTTGACTGTCAAAGTCATGAGCATCCGCATGCAAATTCCAAATCCATGTAGTTGTTTTTGGACCCTTCGCTAATGTACGAGAAAAATGACCCGGTTGTGCCCATTTTGCAAAACTAGTTTCGACTGCGTCTTTTTCAACAAAAACTTGTACGTTATTTGTACGACGATCGGTTGAGCTTATTGCCATTAATATTTCTCCCTATGTGGAGACGAAAATCTATGAAACTCTCACAATGAAATAAAAAGTTATAAATAAAATACTTTTAATTATGAGTTTTCTAATAATAATTATATATATTTTTCTTAGATTTTGTTTAAAAAACTTTTAGATAATATAAAACACTGATTAAGTATAAATTAGTAAAATAAAAACTGAAAAAAAAGGTTATAAAATACAGTAAAATTTTAAGTTATTTCTAGATATAACGGTTTTAAAACGGGACTGACGAGACTCGAACTCGCAACTTCCGCCGTGACAGGGCGGTACTCTAACCAATTAAGCTACAATCCCTATCTAAAATTTAGTAGCCATACTAAATTAAATTGCAAAAATCTGTCAAGTGTTAAATATTCTAATGCAGGAGAAACAGGGATTCGAACCCTGGGTACATTAAAACTTGTACGATAGATTAGCAATCTATTGCTTTAGACCACTCAGCCATTTCTCCTAAACTAATCAATTAAAATTTACGTTTTTATTATAAATTTAAAAGTAGATGGCTCTGGTGGGATTTGAACCTACGACCTTGGGCTTATGAGTCCCCTGCTCTAACCACTGAGCTACAGAGCCTTAAACTACTTTACTAGATACGATATTATCATAAAAACGTAAATAATAATAGTCTTTTTAGAATCAATCTCAAAAACTTATAAGTTTAATTGATATTAGTATTATAATTCTAAAAAACTAATTATAAGTTATATTTTATGAACGATTTTTGGACAAACATTTCAAGATATCCTCGATTTTTTATTAGTAGTTTAGCTGGATTAATTTTGATAATTTTAGCACCATTTAGAAATTTATTCAAAATTCCAAAACTACGTATTTTTTTAATTATTAATTTTTCCCTCTTTTGTCTATTATTGCATTTAATTATTCAAAATATGACCGGATTATAAAAAGAAGTTTTTATTTAATTGGGCCGGGTTGGATTCGAACCAACGTAGCATAACGCAACGGATTTACAATCCGCCTCCTTTAACCACTCGGACACCGACCCTTTATTTATTAAATATATATTAACACAAGTGAGATTAAAAAACAATATTTAAAATTAAAAAATAATTCTAATGTTGTTTTTTAATAAAGTTGTATGATATAATACTAGTATAGGGTAATTAACTCAGTGGTAGAGTGTCTGCCTTACAAGCAGAAGGTCACAGGTTCAAATCCTGTATTACCCACCGTTTGATTATGGGCCTATCGTCTAACGGATTAGGACACAAATCTTCTAAATTTGGAATGTAGGTTCGATTCCTACTGGGCCTATTCTAATTTTTAATTATAAAATTATGTTTAAAAAGTTAAAAAATAAATTTTGAAATTATAGAAGGTCAAAATTATAAATAACTCCAGGGGAATCAATTCGAGATTCGATAATTGAATCGAGTATTAAAGCTGCTTATACCGGCAGTAACAGTATAGAAAAATTTCCTGAGGCTGGATCGACGGTTAAAGATGCAGTTGATGGTGGTATAGCGTTATTTGGGCCGGTGGCGGGTTGGTTAAGCTTCCACATCACTTGGTAAAATTATATTTAAGGCAGGGAAAGATATTGCTCGTGATGATGCAACTTGTACAGGTTTATGTTGTGTCGCAGCCATATGTGAATCAGTTGCCATGTTATGTTCAACTGTAAAAGTTATTCCATTTAGAGGTCGGATTTATGTTGGTCTAAAAATTGTTAGCAAAGGTTGTATGAGTTATAGAAGTTTATGTGCAGGTGAAAATTGTTAAGCAAATTAAAATTTGAAACACTCTTGTCGAGTTTCTAGTTCAAAGCGTAAATGGTTCACTTTTTCATAAATACGATAATATCTTTTTGCTTTCTTGCAAACAGGTGCTGTCAACTTCAAATATTTTCTCGCTATTGAGACTTTTTGCGAAGGATATTTACTTAAAAACTTTTTTTTGCAATTCGCTAAAAATTTTTTTATACCACTTCATTTTCCCCAATTCTGGGAAAGAAGAACTAAACTACGTTCCATACAATCGATTAGTAAAAAACGTAAATCAGGAGGCAGTAAATGAAGGAAAATAGATTAATTTTTCAATCCGAAAATTTTCAAATCCATTATTTAACTCTCAATCTGCAATTTAATGATTTGAAACAAATTAAAAAAATAGCTAATTGTTTTTCTAACACTTTTGATTGTAATAGTGTTTTTATAGATTGTAAAAATTCCACACAAAATTGTACCCTGGTCAAAAAAGAAAGAAGTTTGTCTAAGGCTGAATTTCGAGTGAATTCTCAAAAGTATTGGTATGGGACTTTTCTAAGCTTTTCTGGAAATCAGTCTACCTATTTTTATAAAACGATTAAAGAGAAAGGACTTGATTGGGAGATTTTGAACTTTGATAATACAAGTTTAAGTCGAATTGATTTGTATTATGATCGTAAGTTTAAAAAAGGTGATGAAATTGCAAATTTCGATTCATTTCTAGAAGAATGCCGTAGTCAAATTGAAAAAACAGACAAGCGTAAAATAGTAATTGTCGATAAAGGTGTTTTAGCAGTTGGGAGACGGGGAAATGGTAATTATTTTCGTGTTTATCTGCGACCTAATGGAAAAGATATTCGGTTTGAGCTTGAACTGACAAAATCAGTTGTAAAAAATTTTGAATTCTATCTATTTTCAAATCAGTTTGAAAAATTAGAAGAACTTTTATGTATACATTTCTATAAACAAGCTCTGACTACCTTTATGATGGATAGCTGCTATACAGATTGGTTAAGAGAGAGTTTTAGAAAAATCAGATTTACTCAAAGATACGAGAATTGTCTTATCGCAACTTATTTAAGCACTATACCTTTAGAAACACTCGAGAAACAAAAGTTTCTATATCAACTCCTTTAACTCTTAAGTTACATTCGAACTCTAGAAAGTTCTGTCAATTGGATTTCCAATGAAAATTATTAAATGATTTCTTTTCGAGTAAACGAATTTTTAGAGTTTTTAGGAAAAAAGAAAACAAATTATTATCAAATTAGAAAAGTAGTAGATTTTTTAAAATCTTTACAAAGATTACCACCAGTTCTGGAAGATTTTTCAACTGAGAGTTTTCGAAGTATTTTGATTTTTCCTTATCTCGAAGTGAGGAAGGAAAAATCCTGGAAGGTCGAATTAGCAATTGCTGAGAAAGTTTATTTTTACAGATACCCTTTTTATTTTCCACAAAACTTTTTAACTTACGATGACGTTTATGATTTAAGAGCAAAAATTTTCTTTCTTTTATCATTTTCGACGACTGAGCTGAGTAAAGAATTTCAAATTCAAGAAGTCTTTGACCAAGTTGGTATCTCTCGTCAAAAAATGACAAGGTTAAGAAAGTCAATTGTTATCATTTTCGAAGATGCTCGAGATTTGAAATTAATTGAACCACGATTTACTTTACTTATGAAAACAAATAAAACTAAAGAAGTTGACAAATTGACATCCAACTTACTTGTGAAAGCAAAATCGATTCGTTATACTGAAATTCCTTAGTTGATATTAAGTTTGTAAAATCCGTCAGAATTACAACTTACTTACAAAAAGGGTTACATTTTGGCCCTTTTTGAGATAAAATACTGATCATTGATTATTGAATAAGCTGAGTTTACAACAGTTTCTCTAACTTGAATTCAACTTTATAAAAAAATAAAGGTTTACACTTTAAGAATACATTTCCTTTTTTAAATTTATTAAAAATAATTTTTTTAAAAGTGTAAAATATTAAGTAAGCTTTTTTTAATATTTAAAAATATTTTATTATGAGAGCACTGTTATACTATTCGATTTCATTGACTTTAACGGAAGATGAAATCATTGAAGTCGACCGTCGAGTTGCTAAGGAGCGAAAAGCAGTTTATATCTTTGTAAGAAACTTTGCGTCAAATGGAAAAAATGGAACTCAAAGAATAATTCTTATAATTGCTTTAGGAAGCGTAGTTTGGTTCAGTAATTTAGACTCGGCAGAGGCGATTGGTTTGTTAACGCCACCTACACCAGTGGTAAGAGTTCAGCCAAATTATAAAGATACATATGAAACGAAAGTTGCTCCAACAGTTAGTCCAAAATTAGATAAAATAAGTTTTATCAAATATAGAGAATTACAGTTCGGTTCAATCTGTTGTAACATTAAATGGTGGAGCACAGAATCGGCCGTCAGAAAATATTCCATCTGTACCACCAGCCTTAGATGTTAAAGTTTCAAAAAATTCTAGCTCTTCTGTTTCAAATCCAAAAAGAAATATATCAACTCCGCAACCAGGTAATAAGATTAGATATTTTCCAAATGAAAATCCTGGTGGGTCAGGATCAGGTAATAACGGTTCTGAAACAGGAGAATGGGAAACTAAAGCTTCGTGTCCTAACCCTAATGAAATCATTAGTAATGTCGATTTTTGGAATTTTTACTTAGATTCTAAAGATCTTTGTCCAAACGTTGAGGTTGAGTTCGACGAAGACAACGATTGATCGTTTAAAGATATCGTTGAAATTCCAGGTGAAGTTTTATCTAAACAAAGAAAAAGGTTATTGGCACTACAACCGACAGCTAAGTTAGACAAGTCAGTTCAGTCTAAACATAATTATTCTAATTCAGCTATAACACCATTTAGCTTTTATTCGAAAGAAGGAAAAATTTTAACTATTAAAAATAAAGAACTTGAAAAAATCGTATACGCACATTCAGATGATCTCAATCTTTTAAACTTTGCGGATCGGATTGTCTGTCCGATACAGACTGATCCAACTAAGTTTCAAAGGTCAGAGTGTCGAGCAGTGACTAATTCTGGTAAAAAAGAAGCATTAGTACGAATGTTAGAATTAACTACGTCGGCTAATCCAGATTTTATAACTCGTAGATTCCCCATGCCATCTTATCCTTCACAAGATGCACTTGCTTATATCGACACAAATACAAATGCATGCTTATTTTTTCATGCGGATAATGGCAAACTTTGGAGTGCAAAGAAGCTTTCTCAGCTTGAAATAGTTGTAATTTTAAATAACCTAAATTTTGAAAACTTAAATTAAAAATTAACTTATATGAATATTTTTTTAAAAAAAACCGAAATCAATATATTGAATCGTTAGAATTTTTTTATTTCCTTCAGAAATTATTTCTTTCTTTAAGAGGTGCATATGGAAAAAGCACTAACCCATTGGTCTTAGATTTTTTAAAGGTACTTGAGGGGTTTTATTCATGGGAATCTAAAAAAACTTACCTTTATATCCAGGCTTTAACTGATCAGGTCTTTTGGGGATCAAGTAAATTTTACCGTGAAACGATGCGAAAATTTGTCGGTGGTGAATTAAATGCTTTAGAGTTCGCTCAAGAATTTTCAGATCGACTTCTAGCAGACAGAGAAGAAGCAAATAATTTAGTCGAAGATTTTCAAAAACAAGCTAATATCGAATTAAATCCAAATATTTTCGAGTTTTCTAAAATTATTTTAGATTTCGAATTACTTTTAGAAGTATATCAAAATGAAGTAGAAGAGTTAGAAACAGGAGAATCGTCTGAAAAGGATTTATCTTTTACACAAGATTCTATATTAGAAGGAGTGAAACGTGCGTTAGAAAAAATCAATAAATATTTCACTGATTAATTTTCACTTTTTCTTCGATGATAACTTTTCAAAAAATTTTCTCGCATATTTTTATTTTTCTCTACTTTTAACAAAAAACTCGATCTCGTATCAAAAATATTCGGTGGAGTTTCTAAACTTTGATAATATTTATAAAAATTTTGTCCATTAAAGTAATCGAATGCATCTTGTTCTCGTTTAGTTAATTTAAATTTTACTCTAGCTCGTTTTGCTTCGGCAATTCGATCTAGACCAGACCGATAAATTTTTTCTTGTTTTTTTTGATAATCCATACGCCCCTCCCAATCAGGAAAGTACTTTCTAAGCATTTCACGTCTATTAATCTTTTGTTCTAAGGCTGGTGGTACAGATGGAATATTTTCTGACGACCGATTCTGTGCTCCACCATTTAATGTTACAACAGATTGAACCGAACTGTACCTGTATGTATTTATATGATGGACGAGAGATTTCTAAAGACATCAGCGACTAGCAAACTTATTAATAAAATTCGGGGTGGAGGTTTAGTTGAAGCAGTTACAGCTTTAGTAGTGATTGTTGTTATGTGGCAAATTCTGGGAGCTGGAATGTTATATAGTAAAGTTAAAGAGAATAGCCTTAAATCTAAAATTTAGAGCTCTACAAATATATTTATTAAGGAGATACGCAAATGAGATATTCCAAAAGTATTCTTGCTTTTTTATTCATTTCCTCGACTACAAGTGCTTTTTACTATGCGTTAAAGCGAACTAATGGGAATGTTTACGTATCAATTATGTTTACTATACATTATATATTATTTGAAGCTGGTTTGATGGAACCTATTACATATAAAGTCGAGCCACCTCAACTAAACCCACCAGATGTGGTTAAGACTGGAGTTTTACCTAACTATATCAATTTGGATGGCGATTATGATCGTCCTCCGAGGGTATATATAGGTGAAACTAAAATGGGGACACTTACTTTTCAGCATCCTCGTTCTGCCAGTTCAATAGCCGAGCTTCGAGCAGGCTCACGTTCCGAAGATTTCAAACAAGCAGTGGGTTTATTGGTAATGTTGTGGTACGGATTAAGAGTGCAGCAGGCTTATGGGTTTGGGGTCCAACCGCTGCCAAATCAAGTGCAGATGCCACATCTTGAAGCAGCAAATAACATTCTTTTTGGAAAACCAAAACCGAACCCATTATTTTCCCGACAAATATCGAGATTCGATCCACAAGAAAGTAGTCCATATTCTTTAAAAGTAATAAGTAAGTAAGATGCATTAGCTTAAATAACTAAACATTATGGCACACTGGAACACCCGCAATTTGATTACATTGATGCTTCGCTCGGGTTAACTGTCAAACATCAGAAGCTTACTGCTAAAATATATCATGCGGGCTTATATAATGTGTCTCCAGAGTTATATGTTATAACCAAAGCTCAAATGAAAGCTATAAATAAGTATGGCCTAGTAGGATACGTAGAGCCGGGAGGTGAGCTTCCATCTTCAGCTCTTATTGATGATTACCATCAACATCTAAAAACTTTTTATGTAAGAAACCAATCGACTCTTAATTTGAATGGAGCATATCGAGGTGAGCGTGCAATAATAGTTCATAATCGGACACACGGTCAAGTATTGATTTTTCGAGCTGATACGAAAGAACTTTGGACTCCAAGTCACTTAGACAAAACCCAAATGAGACGGTATCTCGAAACGGGTGCGATTGGAAACCAAAAATTAGTATTACCAACTGGAACAAGCGCACCCTCAAAAGAATCATAATATATTTAATTATCTAAAGCATATGAACAAAGGTTACCATAAAAAGAGACATCATCAATTGTTAAAATATTCTGAAAATTTAAGGAAACAAGGTAAATTTATTGAAAAAGAATCTCCAGAAAGCGATTGGGAACTTTTAACTTATTCAGCTATGGTATATAGTCAATTAAACTGGGATATTAAAGACCAATACTTAGAAATTTTTAAAAAATTTCTGTTAAACAGAATTACTAGTGCTAGATTTTGTGAGCTATTGCAGGAGAAACGTGAATTAAATAATAAATTAGCCGATAAGTTACAATATGATATCATACACGAAAAAGCAACTAATTTTACAGATTTTCTCGGTGACGTATCAATCTCTTATGAAGTATGTGATAGAAATCCTGCATCTTGTCGATCACCAGGTGATATAAGTGAAAGTGAACTTCGAAACGAGATTGAGGAAGTTTATCTTAAAATACAGAAGCTTCTTGAAGAATAACTTATACTCAAAACTTAATTTATATATGCTCTTAAAGCCCATTTAACTGCTTTAAAAGACAAAATTTGATCCCGTGGAACCATCCGAATAAAAAAATTAAATTTAATTTTTTTATTCGGATGGTTATGCTATAGTAAAATGTAAAGCGTAGTGTCCTATCAGCAAGACAGAATGGGTATAACTCTTATAGATAACTCACAATTCAATAACCCATAAAAAGGGTTATTTTTATTTACTAATATTAGAAACTCAAAATGACTTACAATAAAGAAAGACATAAGCAATTTGTAATACGTTTACAAGATTTAAAGAATCAAGGAAAAAATCTTTTTCTAGAAAATTCAGAAGAGGATTCCGAATTATCTAAATATAACATAGGTGTAGAAGAACAAGTTTTTTGGATTCACCGAGAAAATTTTGTTCTAATAATGAAGAATTTTCTCGAGAATATTCTTGATTTTGATGAATTCGAAACTGCTTTTTCGTTATTATATGAAGAAGTAGGAAAAGAGGTTAATATGTTCAAAATAGATTTGGAACAAATCGATAAATTTTAGCAGAGTAACGATGCTTATGAATTTTAGTTAACACGTATGATTTCCGTTCAGACTCATCGACGAGTGTACTTTTGCAACCTAAGTGAGCTAAAAAATCCGCAATTTTCTTAATTTGCCTAATATTACAGAATTGTAAATTCAGACTTAAATAATCGATTTTTAAATTCTTAAAATTAGTCATTTTCACCTTTCTGTAGCAAGCTAGTAAGTTTTTTACCAAATTCCTTACTGGTCTTCTTCAAATCTTTTAATATCGTACGTAAATCATCAATAGTTCCTATATCACTAGGAATAGTCCCACCAGTTTTGTTAATATCTATCGATACTGCTTCTCCAAAGATTCTCTCTTCGACATGTTCTCCAAGTCCATCTACCATATAATTTACTAGCATGAAACCTGCACCAAAAGTATATTTACCAGCCTGACACAGTGGTTTTAATTTGTCTGGAGCATAAAAATATGACATGTGAAAAAAAAGTATGCTGGTAAAGAGTAACCTATAACCCCTGGTATTGTGAGAACAATAGATTTTGAGCCAAGTGCAGCAGCATATGCCATTTTAGATAACTCAGTACTGGTAAATGGAGCAACAATACTTAATGGTATAAACCGTTTTAGTCTAAGATAGCCTTTATAGTTATGTACAAATTCATACATTTCTTCTAGATTTTTAAAGTCCTTTTCGGAAACAGCCCGTGATAATTCTGCCTTTTCTACAACATCTTTTATCAATTTTTCATTTCTGGTTAATTTTCTTTTTGCTTTATTTTATAGCAGTGTGTTTAAGTCTATTTGTGTTATTCTCGTGGGCTTCGACTCACTAGCTCCCTCAGTATATTGATTTGGCTGTAGAACAGTATTTTCACTCCCTCCACGACAGAAAAGACTACTACCAACTTTTTTGATAACAAAAACCGCAGAAGATGGACCTATAATTTGTTTTAACATATTTTATTCTTTTAAATGAAAGTAATAGTGAGTGGGAGTAACCACTCAAAACGTCCCTCTTGTGTGGTTACTCCCACATTTATAGTTTTAACATGTGTGCATCTATTTTGTCAAGTAATACTTTCTAAATCTCAGACATACGTTCCTGTCTTTCATTCTCAAATAAATCTTGAACATAAGATGATGTTGTGTTTAATTTAGAATGCCCAATGACTTGTCTAACAAATTCGATGTCATTTGTGCCTTTCCATAATTTTGTAATAAAGCCAGATCGAAAACTATGACTGTTTAAGTTAGGTTGACCTGATAAATTTTTTGAAGCTAAAGACATAATCCTATTAATATCTTTAGTAATTTGTTCTCTTCTAATAGGTTTACTGTGATCTAATTGAGAGCTAACGATATAAGAGTTATCTTCTTTAAAATAGAGTAAGTCAAAGTCTTTTTTTCTAGATTTTAGGATATGTTTCCCTTCCTTTGATAAATACGCTTTATGGCTCGTTGGTCCACGCTTAGAACGATCAATTGTGATCCAACTTTTTGTTAGAAGAGTTTTTAACTGATGAACTTTTAAAGGTAATAACTCATTAACTCTAACTCCTGTTATAGCTAATAAGCAGAGTGCTATTCGTAAGCGTGCTGCTGTATAGTTATTATAATTGATAGTACTAGATTCAGTTGCGTCAATTAAGGCATTGTAAATTTCTGGAGTAACAGGATCACGTTTTGCTAAGCGTCTCCGATTGGCACGAGCTTTTTTTCGAGACGCTTTTTCTTCTTGATTTTTTTTTAGCTCATCAAATTCGTTTAAAACTGTCTTTAATTGATCATTTAATTCTTTGTTAGATTCTAATAATTCTTTATTTTGAGCTGCTAATGTTATAAAGCACAATCGCAAATCTTTTTGATTTATTTTCTGGCCTTCTAGTATAAGCGCCATATCGGAACGTAGTTTCTCGTACTCATTTTCTGGATATTCGTAAATTAAATTTCCTTGAGTTTTTATTAGATTAACTAAACTACTTTTTTCAACATTCTTGATTTCAGTCATATTTTCTTGTAAAATCACAAACTACTTTGAGTATCAGTTAAGAATTTTTAGAAAATTTAAGGATATTTATAGTTTTTTATTGGTATATCAGCTTTTAGAACGGTTTTTGTAACTAACAAAACAGGTTCATTTTTATTTATTTTAAATAGACCTGTTTTGTTAGTTATAAAAGCTAAATTAATAATACCATCGATTAGTTATGTTCTCTGTATAAAATATTGATTTAGATTGACTTATTAAACGAGAAGTCAGGATGTCAACTTCTTTAAGCTTTTTTTGCTTTGTCAAAACTTGAAATTTAGGTTCTATTAACTTACTATCCTTTAATTTATTCAAAGTAGTAACAATATATTTTTTTAATCGCGCATTTTTAGAATTTGAAATAGATACTTGTCCTAAAAGTTCTTGAATGGGAAATTCTTTGCAAGTTGAAACACTACAGAAGGATTTTAATACAAAGAATTTCACTTTCAATTCAAAATTATCCTGATAAACTAAAAAGTCTACAGGTAAATTAAAAGGATATAAATAAGAGTAGAGTTTTTCACAAACACTAAGTCTGACGTACCATCCGTTTTTACGTTCAACTTTAGAGTATGGAAACGCGACATAGCTTTGAAAACTACTATCAGAAAAATTTTCAAGAATCAATTCAATGTTTTGTAATGATCTCAAAAACTGCAGTAATTTTTTTATCTTAAAATTAAAATATAAAGAGCCATTTATATCTTTAAATTAATGTAAGTAATGCTCCAGCAGTTTTTATTCATTTCTTATAAATTTTAGATGTAATCGAGTCACGCTTGTATAAACCTTCATGGTTTGTCCAACCTTCCTTATAACCTACCTTTTTTTCATGTGGTTATTGAATTATATTTAATTTCTATTCTTATCAAGAATTTTGGTATTATGAAAGAATTGAGAATGCGACACATTTGACTTAACACTTATATTTTTAAATGATGTTCGATAATTTTGAGAACCTGTTCCAGCTGGAATTAAATGACCAATGATTATATTTTCTTTTAATCCTCTTAACCAGTCAATTCGTCCTTCAATTGCTGACCTTGTTAAAACACGTGTTGTTTCTTGGAAACTTGCTGCTGAAATAAAACTTGGATTATTTAACGCTGCTTTTGTAATTCCTAACAATAAAGGAATATAATAAGCAATTTGTTTTTTCTCAGATTTAATAATTTGATTAATATATTGAATGTGATATAAATCAATCACTTCACGTCGTGACAATGGTGTATCTCCTTCATAAGTAATCAAAACTTTTGTTGTTAACTGCTTAACAATAACTTCTAAATGTTTATCATTAATTGTCACACCTTGCGATTGATAAACTGATTGGACTGAGTTTAAAATAAATAACTGAACTTTTTTAAAGGTTTTATAAGTTCCTTCGTAATTATTAACTAATCGATTAGATTTAAATGATCTTGTTTTGTCACATAAAAATAATTTTGGTAAGCCATAATAATTAAAATAAACTTTTAATAATTTATGTGGATTAATTTTATTATTCTCACTAAGAGTTGTTGCTAATTTTCGAAACTCAAAATTTATATCTAAACCTGATTTTTGAATTAGCAAGCCTTTTTTCTGACTAATTGGAAGCCGTTTATTAGCAATATTTTTTTTACGTGCTTCCAAAATCTCTTCAATACGTGGCAAGCCTTGAACAATATCACCAGTAATTTCTTTTTCTAAGTTCAATAAACCAATTGTTTTACCAGCTTCAATAAATTCTGCATTTCTACAAAAAACACTGTTAACTTCTTGTTCAAAATAATCTTCTGTAATTGAATATAATCCGACAGCTTTAGTTGATTTAATAAAAGGTTGTTCTAAAAATTTAACTAGTACCAATTGATAATCTGCTTTTTTGAGATTAACTATATTATTATGATTCGATGTCAAATATGAACTTTTTAATAATATTGTTTGGTTTATTTTTTGATTTCCTAATTTTTTTAAGGTATTTGATCGATATAATCTCTTTTGTTTTAATTTTGATTTTGTTTCAATAATTGAGAATTTTTTAAAAAATTGAGGTGATAAAGAGCTATACAATTTTCCCTGATTCTTTAAAAAAAGTTTTGAAAATTCTACTTTCAAATCAACTATTGAATGTTGAAAATTGAAGAATAAAGTTTGCTTTTTTATTAATAAATTAAAAATATTATAATAATTTAGTACAACATGCCGAGTAGTATTGAAAACTGTTTTAATACGAGTTGAGGGAATTATTTTATATTGTAAGTTTGTTTTAGATCTCATAGTATCATTTTCACAATTGGGAAAGAAATAAGGACGCCCTAGTTGAATTGTTACCACTTCATCATTCTCAATAATAATTTTTCCAGTTTTTGCTACATTAAATTTTGAACTAATAAAACCATTTAATTTTTTATTTGAAACTTGCTTTTTTTTTAAACTTAAACAATCTTTATTTGAAATTAAAAAAATTTGTTTTATAATTTCATCTCTTGTTTTAAATTTGACAATTTCTAACGAATTTTTTGTAACGGATTCTAAATATCCTAATATACTATAATTATTTAAAAATTGGTTTGGTTGAATTAAAAAACATGATTTGATATTTTTATACCGTAAATTAGGTGAAATATAATTATTTAAAGAAAGTCTTTCAATCATATAAAAATTAACTGTGTTCATTTTTTTAACAATTGATAATTGAAAATTTATGTGATTATTTATTAATTTATTAGTTTTAAACTTGAGAAAAGTTGAAATTAAAGTTAAATTTTGAACACTTTTAATGAATTGACTTGAGTTATAAGAATAAACTGATTGTAAACCAAAATTAAACCGTTTATCATTTTTAGATCCTGAACCTAGAGCGCTTACTTGAGGAAATTCATAAATCTGAATAGGTCGAACTAACAATTGGTCTGTTGTTTTTCCAATTAAATGTTCACAAAATGATAACTCTTTAACACTGAGATGTTCTAAAATAATTTCTCCTGGATAATAAACTTTTTTTGCAAGATTCTTAAATTTTTTACCTTCATAAACTAATCCCGATTTAATTGAAATTGTCTTAATAATATTATTTTTTTGAATAAGTGTTACCAAACCAGAAGTTTTTGAATATAAACCAGGAAGAAGTTCAAATTGCTTCGAAATAAAGTCACCATGTTCCACAAATAAAATATTTGTTTCACAATTGACTTGATAAGTTTCTTCACCTAACCAAGTAATAGTTCTATAGTGAATTTTTTGCTTATACTTTTTATCAAATTTTGGATAATGAAGATATTTAAGAACAGTTGTTTCATTTTCCTTTATGTTTCTAGGATGATAATATAAAACTCCACCTGTTAAGGTATGAAAATCATTTGTTATTAATACACCAAAATCTTCGTTTAGCTTTAAATTTAAATATTTTCTGGAATTAGATTCATTAATCCGTATTAGATATTTAAACCCTTTTAAATTTAAAATATGAGTATTTTGATAATAAGGTAGAGTTAATTTTTGTAAAGTTGTATTAGTTAATCGGTATTTTTTATTTTTAACTTTAATTAATCGTTGTGATAAATTCTTTTTTTCATTTATAATTTTAACTGAGCCTCTGTAATGATTAATAATCTTTGTTCTAAAAATATAACTTGAATTATTTAATTTAGAATCAGGATAAAAATTTAAAAAAGCATTTAATGGACTATTATATAATTGGCCGGATAAAATCCAAATTAATTTATTATTATTTAAAATATTTACTTTTTGCTTTAATTTTGGAATAAAAATTTCTCCCGATGTATTACTCAAAATTGGTTTTATTTCTGTTGTAATTTGTTTGTTCTGATTAATAAGTTCACCAATAACAGTATCTTTTGTAACATATTGATTATTTTTTGGAAATAAAATGGTATTTCGTAGAACCTCAATTGAAACAAGGTTTTTTGTCTTATCATTTGGGATTAAAATAATGGAGCCAGAATTTTTTGTAACTAAAACGTCTTCTCCGCGATTTGTCCGTAAAACAACAGTTTTTAGAATATTATAAAATTGAATAACTGCATTTAGTGGGCTAATAATTTGTTGTCGAGCTTCAGATGTGAAAATTCCTCCTGTGTGAAATGTCCGCATAGTTAATTGTGTCCCAGGTTCTCCGATAGATTGACCAGCTAAAATTCCTATAGCTTCTCCAATATCAACTAAATTTTCACTAGCTAAATCCCAGCCATAACATTTTTGACAAACTGCTCGATATAAACTGCAAGTCAAGGGTGAACGAACATAAAATTGTTTTATATTTTTTATGTGAAACTTTTTAATTAATTGTGGAGTTATTTGAGTGTTTTTATTACTAACTATTTCATTTGTTTTAGGATCAAAAATATCATGACTTAGAATTCGTCCAACTACTTGGTCATAGTTTGAAGAATTTTTTACAATAGAAAATAAAAAAGAATGAGTTGTTGCACAATCTTTTTCACGAATTAAGATATCTTGTGCAACATCAATTAAACGCCGTGTCAGGTAACCTGAGTTAGCTGTTTTTAAGGCAGTATCAACAATTCCTTTACGAGCTCCATAACCCGACATTAAATAATCAGTAATAGTTAAGCCTTCACGAAAATTTTTTTTAATTGGTAGATTCATAATTTGACCACTTGGATCTGACATTAATCCTCGCATTCCTACTAATTGGCGTACTTGTGATAAATTTCCACGTGCACCCGAAAATGCCATAATGTAAACAGAGTTTAAAGGGTCATAATTTTTAAAATAGTAAATGATTTGATCTTTTAATGATTCACTTGTTAAACTCCAAGTATCAATAATTTTTTGAAACCGTTCACTTTGTGTAATTCTTCCTTTTAAATAAATTTTTTCAGCATTTTGAATTTCATGGTTTGATTTATTTAACATTAAATTCTTTACAAAAGGAACTTTTAAATCTTCAATGCTAATCGAAATTCCCGCTTGCGTCGCATATTTAAACCCCAAATATTTTAATTCATCTGCTAATGAACAAGCCTGCATAGAATCATAGTGAGTGAAACTCCAAGCTAATAGTTGACGTAACTGTTTTTTACTTATTAAATCATTTTGATAAATATAGTTTTTCATAAAATAGGTTTATCCCTTATTTTTTCGTAAGTTATAAAAACTTTAAAGTTTCTTGAATTGTATAATTTAAAAGAACACGCCCCGTCGTCGTTTTTACGTATTGAACAATTATTTCATCATTTTTTGTCTTTCTGATTTGCATATTCTTATAATGGTGAACAGTACTCCCATCTTCTAATTTTATTATTTTAATTAAATTTGATGATTCTTGATTTAGATTTTGATAACGAACCCAAATAGAGCTATGAATTTCGATTCGGTTTTGTTCATAAGCTAAAATAACATCGTTTAAATTTGCAAAATAGTGATTTGATCCAAGTAAACCTTTAATGTTATTAACCGTTAAATAATAGCATCCTAAAACCATATCTTGACTAGGCATAATGATTGGTTCACCACTTGCTGGAGATAAAAAATTATAAGGTGCTAGCATTAACATATAACATTCTGCCTGAGCATTTAAAGATAATGGAATATGAACTGCCATTTGGTCGCCATCAAAATCTGCATTAAAAGCCGAACAAACAAGAGGATGTAATTTAATAGCACGACCCATTACTAAAACAGGTTCAAATGCTTGAATACCTAGTCGGTGTAATGTTGGGGCACGATTTAAAAAAATCGGATGATTCGCTAAAATTTTTTGTAAAACTGGTTCGACAACAAGTTCATTTTGCTGAATTAAATTTTTAGCAATCTTCATATTGTTGGCTAAACCTTGATTAATTAATTCACGAATAATAAATGGTTGGAAAAGTTCAATTGCCATTTCATAAGGTAACCCACATTGATTTAATTTTAAACTTGGCCCGACAACAATAACAGATCTACCTGAATAATCAACTCGTTTCCCTAATAAATTCTGGCGAAAGCGCCCATGTTTTCCTTTTATAATATCAGATAAAGATTTTAAAGGTCTATTATTTGCACTCAAAGCGATTTTACCTCGTTTTCCATTATCAATTAATGTATCAACTGCTTCCTGTAGAAGCCGTTTTTCATTTCGAATAATTAATTGAGGTGCATCAATTTCAAGTAATCTCAACAATCGATTATTTCGAGTAATAATTCGACGGTATAATTCATTTAAATCTGAAGTTGCAAATCTCCCTCCTTCTAATTGTATCATCGGCCGTAATGCTGGTGGTATTACAGGTAAAATGGATAAAATCATCCAAGATGGTCGTGAGCCTGTTCCAATTAAATTCTCTAGTATACGTATTCGTTTTATTGCCTGTTCACGAATTTTATAAATTCTCTGCTGTTCCCATTTTCGGAACCATCTTGATTCATTATAAAGTTCATCTTCTTTATTTAAAACTTTAGTACAAATTACAACAAATGAACGAGTTCTAAAAATTTCTGATTTTAACTTTAGTTTTTCTAATTCCCTTTTAATTAATGGGGCACCAATTAAAAAATTTGGTGTAGAACGTAATAGATATTTCGGGGTATTATAACGACGATTTTGTGGCTTTGGATAAGGTTTTAATGGATATCCACTATAACCTAATTCTCGACTTCTTCGATATTGTTGTAAATCCCAATGCAAACCATAAAACGAAATTTCATCTTCAGCAATAAAATATGCTAAAGAGGCTAGTTTAATACGTTTAATTCTCTCATCCCACAAATCAACAATAGTAGATGGTGTCAATTTTAATCCATCACATTTTTTACAGGCTTCTGAATGCCCAGTATAAGTTGTTTGGAGTTGTTTTTCCGATTCTTCAACTTCTAATAATAGTGCAATAAAATTTGGACGACTGTTAATATACCAAACATGCGTTACAGGATAAATTAAGTTTATGTACCCCATTCGGTGACGACGAACACGTGATTCAGTTAATTCTACACCACAACGTTCACAAATTAAACCTTCATATCTAACTCGTTTATATTTTCCACAAGCACATTCTAAGCTTTTACTAGGCCCAAAAATTCGCTCACAAAATAAGCCATCCATTTCTGGTTTAAACGTTCGATAATTAATTGTCTCCGATTTTTGTACTTCTCCAACAAATTGACCATTTGGTAATTTTCGATTTGCCCATTGTAAAACACGAAATGGCGAAGCCAATTTAATTTTAATATAATTAAATTCTTTTGTAGATTGGATCATAATTTTTTAAAATGAAATATCATTTATATTCGAGGTTGGTGAAAATGTTTTTGACGATGGGGTATATTTTTCAATTAAATTTACCTCAATTTCATATCTTTTTGACGAATTGAATCGTTCAATTTTGTATGTACTCATATCTAAACCAATAGATCGTAATTCTTGTAATAAAACTTTGAAAGACTCAGGAATTCCAAATTGTGGAATTTGTTGCCCTTTAACAATAGCATTTAATGTTTCATTCCGACCTTGCATATCATCAGATTTAATAGTTAATAATTCTTTTAATGTAAAAGCAGCTCCAAATCCTTCTAATGCCCAAACCTCCATTTCTCCAAATCGTTGTCCCCCATGTTGAGCTTTTCCACGTAGCGGTTGTTGGGTTATCAAAGAATAGGGTCCGGTTGCCCGAGCATGCATTTTATCATCAACTAAATGGATTAATTTTAACATATAAGCATTTCCAACTGTAATTGGGTTTTCAAATTCTTTACCAGTCCGACCATCTATTAATAACATTTTCCCAGGAGTATAAGGATTAAATAACCAGCTCTCATTTCGTTTTATTGAAGCTTGGCGAAGTTTTTTATTAATTAAAATTCTTGACATTTCCAAACCGTACATCTCATCAAAAGGTAAAATTTTGAAACGAGAATTTAATTTATCACCAGCAAAGCCTAATAAACATTCATAAAGTTGACCTACATTCATTCGAGATGGTACACCTAATGGGTTTAAAATAATATCAATTGGCGTTCCATCTGGTAAAAATGGCATGTCTTGGCGCGGTAAAATACGTGAAATAATTCCTTTATTTCCATGTCGGCCCGCAATTTTATCTCCCACTTGAATTTTTCTGATTTGAGCAATGAAAATATAAATTTTCTCAAACTTATATGTTAGTTTTGTTCGGCGATTAAAAGTAACAGTTTCAATAACTCGACCGTATTCTCCATGTGGCATTCGATAAGAGTTATCTTTAACACCTTTTGCTTTTGCACCAAATATTGCGCGTAATAATTTAGATTCTGGGAGTTGCTCAGAAGTATTGTTTGAAATAACTTTACCGACTAAAATATCACCCGGTTTTACGAATGTTCCAACCATTACAATTCCATCATCATTTAAATGATTAAGCTCCGAAAGGCTTAAATTTGGAATCATTTTCATCGTTTGTTCTGACATTTCCGAATTTCGATCAATTTCGATTTTATATCTTTCAATATGAATTGATGTAAAAACATCGTCATAAATTAAACGCTCACTAATTAAAATTGCATCTTCAAAATTATATCCGTGCCAAGGCATGTATGCAATTAAAACATTTTGCCCTAATGATAATTCACTATTTGTTATAGCTGGCCCATCAGTTAAAATTTGTCCTGATTGAATTTTTTCTCCCTTCCAGACAATTGGACGATGGTTAATACAAGTTTGTTGATTAGAACGTAAATATTTTTGTAATTTATAAATTATTTTCTTTCCACTTTTATCTTGAATAATAATTTTATTTGCAGTTACAGCATTCACAATACCCGAGATTTGAGCATTTAATGTCATTCCAGAATCAATCGCAATTTGATTTTCTAACCCAGTTCCAACAATTGGCTTTTGAGGAAAAATTAAAGGAACAGATTGGCGTTGCATATTAGAACCCATCAATGCTCGATTCGCGTCATCATGTTCAAAAAATGGAATTAATGATGCTGCTACGGAAACTACTTGAACAGTTGAAATTGCAATAAAATCGACTTCAGAGGGTGATATATTTATGAAATCTTGTTTATATCTTACTGGAATAAGATGTTTTTTCAAATAATTCTCTCTATTAGTTGCGATATCTGCGGGAGCAATTTTATATAAATCTTCAATATCGGCTGTTAAATAAATGGGGTTTCCTGTTTTAATAACTTTTCCATTTATTACTCGCCAAAATGGTGTTTCTAAAAATCCTAATTTATTTACTCTTGCACATGTAGTTAATGAGGCAATTAAACCAACATTTTGTCCTTCAGGTGTCTCAATTGGACAAATACGACCATAATGGCTAGGATGAATATCACGAACAGCAAAACTAATTCGGTCACGGTCAAATCCTCCTGGCCCTAAACCGCTTATACGACGTCTATGAGTTAATGAAGATAAAGGGTTTGTTTGGTCTAAATATTGTGATAGTTGGCTTGACCCAAAAAATTCTCGAATTGTAGCATTAACAATATTAAAACTAAGTAAATACACTGAGTCAACTTTATTAGTCTGATTTCTTAATTTTCGAACGAGTCTTTGAAACCCAATTCTGAATAAATTTTGTAAAAGTTCTCCGACCGACCGAACCCGTCGATTTTTTAGGTGATCAATGTCATCTTGAACCGTTTTTGAAATTGTTAGATTAATTAATTTGTCAATAATTGCAAAAAGATCTTGATAAGTAATTACTTGTAAATGTTCTGTAATGTTCAAATTTAATCTCGTATTTAATTTTAGTCGTCCAACTCTACCTAATCTATAATAGTTAGGGTCAAATATTCTTGAAAATTCAGAAATATTTTTAAAATACTCCAACTCTAAGTTAAATCGTGGAATAGGTTGCCTTAAAGAAATTGAATTAATTAATAAAGGTTTATCGAAATAAAAGAAATCTGAGTAATGTAAATTTTGATAAATTTCTAAATTTGTTAGTCCCATTTCTTTAAGTAAACCAAGAACTGGTTTATGATTAATTTTATCTAATTGAATTGTTACCTCATCTTCTTGATTTTTTATTGGATATTTATAAGCATTAATTTTTGTATTCTTTTGAAAACCAAATCGAATCCATGACCCATAATCTGGAATTAACGTTGCTGTGTATAGGTCTTTCTCAGCATATTTTTTATTATAATTTGTTTTAATTTCATGATCTTTTCTATATAATAATAGTTGGGTTTTTGTTTTTAAATAATTATGACGTTCTGGTTTATTAATAAATTTATTTTTTCCAAAAATGTATTTTAATTGGTCTTTTAAACTGACAGAAAAATAAATTGTTGGTTGAAAACTAGAAAATTTAGCTGCTTCATTAAATTTAATAAGTGTTATTAACGTTTTGTTTATTTTTAAAGTTAAAAAGCGAAAATTATTAAGTTCTTGAAACCAATTGTTTGAATCTTTTGTAAGTACAACAAATCTATAATTTAAGTTGAGTTGAATTGATATTTGTGAATTATATATTAATTCGTCATAGGTTTTAAAAATTTTTTCAATATGATTTTTTGAATTTTTAAAATCCCGTAACGATTCTATAAAAATCACATTATTTCTAAAGTTTGCTGAAATTGAGTTTATGGATAACAATAGCTCATATTTTACCAAAAATTTTAATAAAAATTGGAAATACTTTAGTAAACTAATAATTCTATTTTTATCTAAAGTAGTTTCTGCAAGATTAATTTTAGTTTTCAATTTTAACCATTTAAAAAACAATTGAACTAATTTATTTTTTGAGTTTGATTCTAATTTTTTAGAAATAGAACGATAGAACCTGAAGTATTCTAAGAAAAGTGTGGAAGAATTTTTGGTAGCGTCTTTTAAAGATTTTATTGAATAATAATAAATTAAGTTTTTATCCCAATTTGGAATAAGTTTTTTTTGACGTTTTATTTTATCATACGTTGTTATAGGGATTGAAAAAAAAAGGTTAAATTCTGAAATAAATGCTTCACCTGAGGGCAAAAATGTTCGCAATTTATTTATATCTGTAGATAATTTTCGTCGAAATTGATTTTGACGTTTTTGATTTTTATTTTTTTCAAAATAAATTCCTGGACTTCGGATAATTTGGCTCACAACAACTCTTTCACACCCATTTATAATAAAAGTTGCATAAGTTGTCATTAAAGGTAATGTAACTACCGGAAATTGCGCCTGGTAACAAATGTTATTACTTATTTTACTTCTAACTTCTATAGGAATAACTAGTTGTGCTCGATAATTACCGCTATATTTTCTTGCTATCGATAAACTATAGGGTGGTTTTATTAAACTATACTCATCTCCGAACATTTGGTATTCAGTATTTTTACTAAAATCATAAATTTTAGAAAATAATGTCAATTCTTCATTTAAGCCTTGAGTAATAAACCAACAAAAACTCACTCTCTGCATCGCTAAAAAATCTGGAAGAGCATTAATATAATTCATACTTCGCGTCATAATTTTTGTTAGTGGGGTATATAATCAAATTATATTCATATCTTTTATTTCATACGGCATACTTAAAAAAAAGTAATAAACTAAAGATTAACAAAACCTTAAATATTTTTTATTCCTTAGTTTATTAATAGTAATATTACAAATTAAATTACGCCTTTTTCAAATAACATGCTAGTTTAGATTTTTTTCGTGCCACCATATTTTTATGAAAAATATTTTTTTTTATTCCTTTATCCATCATGCAATAAATTAAACTTAAAATTTCGTGTACTCTTTTTTTGTCGTCTAAATTTTTCGAGATATTATAAATTTCTAAATTTTTAAAAAAAAGTTTAATTAAAGTTCGAACTGAAGTTTTATAATATTTATTTTGTAAACGGTTTCGTTTATTAATATCAATACGTTTTTTTGATGATTTAGTATTTGCCATATTGTTAAAAATTTTGATAATAGTTTATAAATTAATGTCTACTTTAATATAATATAATTAAAGAAAAAATTAAAGTTTTTGATCAAAAATTTTTTCTGATAAGCTTAACACTTGATAAGCTAAAAATTTTTAGGCAATATACTAATTAAAATTATTAAATTTATATTTCTATGGCAAAAAATAAAGGTACTCGAATTTTGATTACAGTAGAATGTACAGAATGTCGTTCGAATTTAAATAAGCGTTCATCTGGAGTTTCTCGTTACCATACACAAAAGAATCGTCGTAATAACCCTGAACGATTAGAACTAAAAAAATATTGTCCAAATTGTAACCGAGCAACAATACATAAAGAAATAAAATAAATTATTATGGTCTCAAAAAAACAAAGAACGTCTCCAATTAATTTAAATCAAAAAATTGATTATAAAGATATTGATCTTTTACGATTATTTGTAACAGAACAAGGTAAAATACTTCCACGTCGCGCTACTGGTGTGACTATCCAACAACAACGGAAATTAGCAAAAGCAATAAAACGAGCTAGAATGTTATCATTATTTTCATTTATTGCTTCTAACTCGATCTAAACCCACTAGAGTTATTATATAGTGAAATAAATAATAACTCTAAATTTTATAACTTAACTTACAAGGAGAAGCGGTGGGAAATTTTATTGATAAAACATTTACCGTAATTGCTGATATTTTACTAAAAATTTTGCCGGCAAGTAAACAAGAAAAGCAAGCATTTTCATATTATCGAGCCGGAATGGCTGCACAAGGTAAAGGGCGTTATGCCGAAGCATTACAGAATTATTATGAAGCTCTTCAAGTTGAAGAAGATCCATATGATAGAAGTTATACTTTATATAATATTGGTTTAATTTATGGTGATACAGGAAAGTATACTCAAGCCTTAGAATTTTATCATCAATCATTAGCTTTAAATTCAAATCTTCCCCAAGCTTTAAATAACATTGCTGTAATTTATCATTCTCAAGCTTTACGTGCTCAAACTTTAGAAGAGGATGAATATATCGAATTATCAAAAGAATTATTTGATAAAGCAGCTCAATATTGGATTCAAGCTTTAAAATTAGCACCAGATAATTATCCAGGAGCTAGAAATTGGTTAAAAGTTACAGGTCGAATACGTGAAAGAAATTAACAAAATCATATTATCATCGATAATTTTCTACAATTTGTTGTACAATAATAAACGATTATTAAATTTATTAGTCTTTAAACTGGCAAGTAAAATTTTGAAAGTATATTTATTTAAAAATATTTTAATATGTTAAATCAAAATGGTAAAAACTAATTTAAATAAAGGTTACGTTAGTCAAATTATTGGTCCTGTATTAGATATTGAATTTCCCGATGGAATTCTACCTCCTATTTATAGTGCTGTTAAAATTGACTTAGAAGATGGGAGTTCAACAATTGTTGAGGTTCAACAATTATTAGGTGATAATAAAGTTCGTGCTGTATCAATGCGTTCAACAGATGGATTAAAACGCGGCGTTGCAGCAATTGATTTGGGAGCACCAATTAGTGTTCCTGTTGGTACTCCAACTTTAGGTCGAATTTTTAATGTAATTGGTGAACCAGTTGATGAACAGGGTGAAGTTTTATATGATGAAACTTTACCAATTCATCGTGAGGCCCCAGCATTTACCGAATTAGAAACAAAACCATCGATCTTTGAAACAGGGATTAAAGTTGTTGATTTATTAGCACCATACCGTCGTGGTGGTAAAATTGGTTTATTTGGTGGTGCGGGTGTAGGTAAAACTGTTTTAATTATGGAATTAATTAATAATATTGCTAAAGCACATGGTGGTGTATCAGTGTTTGGTGGTGTAGGCGAACGTACACGTGAAGGAAATGATTTATATGAAGAAATGAAAGAATCTGGTGTTATTAACGAAAGTAATTTTGCCGAGTCAAAAGTAGCTTTAGTATATGGTCAAATGAATGAGCCTCCAGGAGCACGTATGCGTGTTGGTTTAACTGCCTTAACGATGGCCGAGTATTTCCGTGATGTTAACAAACAAGATGTGTTATTGTTCATTGATAATATTTTCCGATTCACACAAGCTGGGTCTGAAGTATCTGCACTATTAGGCCGTATGCCATCAGCTGTAGGTTATCAACCAACATTAGCAACAGAAATGGGGGCTTTACAAGAACGTATTACATCAACAACACAAGGTTCAATTACTTCAATTCAAGCTGTCTACGTACCTGCAGATGATTTAACAGATCCAGCCCCAGCAACTACATTTGCACATTTAGATGCTACAACAGTGTTATCACGTAATTTAGCTGCCAAAGGAATTTATCCTGCGGTAGATCCTTTAGATTCAACGTCAACAATGTTACAACCGGGAATTGTAAGTGAAATTCATTATGAAATTGCCGAAACTGTAAAAGAAACATTACAACGTTATAAAGAATTACAAGATATTATTGCAATTTTAGGAATTGATGAATTGTCTGAGGAAGATCGTTTAACAGTTGCTCGTGCAAGAAAAGTAGAACGATTCTTATCACAACCATTTTTTGTTGCAGAAATCTTTACAGGTTCACCTGGAAAATATGTAAGCTTAGAAGAAACAATTAAAGGTTTTACAATGGTTTTAGGTGGTGAATTAGATGATTTACCAGAACAATCTTTCTACCTAGTAGGTAACATTGATGAAGCAATTGCAAAAGCAGAAACTCTAAAATAAGGAGTCACAAATATGGTTATGAACATTCGCGTTCTTACCCCTGACAGAGTCATTTGTTCCACGACAGCAGATGAAGTGGTTTTACCAGGTTTAACCGGTCAAGTTGGGGTATTAGACGGTCATGCGGCATTAATTACAGCTTTAGATACAGGATTATTACGGATAAAATTAAATGAAAAATGGACGCCTATTATTTTATGTGGCGGTTTAGCTGAAATTGACCGTAATCGAGTAACAGTTTTAGTAAATGATGTAGAAGAATTAATTGATATTCAGTTAAATGATGCTACGAAAGAATTAGAAAAAGCAACGGTTGCAGTTGAAAAAGCTGAAACAAGTAAAGTACGTCTTGATGCTTCTGTTGAACTTAAAAAAGCAACAGCAAGATTAGAAGCAATTAATTATTTATCATAAATTAATTCACTGTTTTAATTTTAAATATTTTGTTCAATTAATTCGAGAGTTCAAAACTTTAATAAATAAGTTTTGAACGCAATTTATAATTATAAATTTCTAGACTAGTGCGGATACATTTTTTCTATGACAATTAATTCTAACTTTAATTTTACAACTAATTCTATGATAGCATTAGAATTACCTTTTTCAGAACATTTGGAAGAATTACGGCAACGAGTTTTTCTTATATTTGGAACAATTTTATTATTAACTTGTTTCGCGTTCATTGAAGTAAAGAGTTTAGTCAAAATTTTAGAACTACCAATTAATAATGTAAAATTTTTTCAAGTTGCGCCTGGAGAATATTTCATTTCAACAATTAAAATATCTTTTTACACAGGATTATTGTTTTCAAGTCCATTTATAATTAGTCAACTAATTTTATTTTTATTACCTGGATTAACAAAAAAAGAAACTAAGATTATTTTACCATTATTAATAAGTTCGTTAATTTTATTCGGATCTGGTTTAGCTTTTTCTTACTATACTCTAATTCCAGCTGCTTTAAATTTTTTTTTAAGTTATAGCGAAGAAGTTCTTGAGCCATTTTGGTCATTCGATCAATATTTTGAATTTATTCTAGTTTTATTTTATAGTACTGGTTTAGCTTTTCAAATTCCGATTCTCCAAATTTTATTAGGGTTATTAAATATTGTTTCACCCAAGCAGATGTTAAATGCATGGCGATATGTCATTCTACTTTCAACTGTACTTGGCGCAATTTTAACACCTTCAACTGATCCTTTAACACAGTTATTATTATCTGTCGCAATATTATTATTATATTTTTCAGGATTAGGTATCTTGTTTTTAATAAGGAATTAATTTATATAAAAATCTATACTTAACAAGTATTTAAATTATGGCAAATAACAAGTTTTTTAAAAGTCTTTTACTTGCTTTGACAATTGGTGTAGGTGTTTTTGGTTTCGATACTCCAAATTCGTTAGCATATCCAGTTTTTGCCCAACAAAATTATTCAAATCCTCGTGCAGCAAATGGTAAATTAGCATGTGCTAATTGCCATTTAAATCAAAAATCGATTGAGATTGAAGCACCACAAGCAGTTCTTCCAAATTCGGTTTTTGAAGTAGAAATCAAGGTACCATATGATACCAATAAACAACAAATTGGCGCTAATGGTAAAAAAGTGGATTTAAATGTTGGTGGGATTTTAATTTTGCCAAAAGGATTCAAATTAGCTGCAAAAAATCAGATTTCACAAGAAGTAAAGACAAAAAATAAAGGTGTTTTTATTTCTCCTTACAGTACTGAATTTGATAATATCTTCGTCGTTGGACCAATTGCAGGAAAAACACATCAAGAATTAATTTTCCCAGTAGTAGCACCTGACCCAGAGAAAAATTCTGATATAAAATATTTATCATACCCATTTTATGCTGGTGGAAATCGTGGTCGTGGGCAAGTTTACCCAACTGGTGAAAAAAGTAATGTAAACGTATTTGGAGCTAACCAGGCTGGTCAAATTACCGAAATTACAGCAACAGACAAAGGTGCAACAACAGTTATAATTATTAATTCGACTGGTACACAAACATCACAGATTATCCCGGAAGGATTAACGTTAATCACTAAAGTAGGAGATATTGTTCAAGCTGATCAAGCATTAAACTTAGATCCCAATGCCGGTGGATTTGGACAAGAAGAATCAGAAATTGTCTTACAAGATCCTTTACGAATCATCGGATATCTTATCTTCTGTTTCTGTGCATTAATTACACAAATCTTTTTAGTTTTAAAGAAAAAACAATTTGAAAAAGTACAAGCTGCAGAGTTAAACTTTTAATTAATCTCTGTAAAAAGTTGAAATGATTTATATTTTTTATCATTTCAACTTTTTTACTAAATTACAAATTAATATAATTCATCTTCTTGATGTACTAAAATTGTACAATCTGATTTTGGATATGCTATACATGTCAATACAAAACCTGATTCTACTTGATCATCATCTAAAAAAGTTTGTTCCGATTGATCAATTTCCCCAGCTGTTACTTTACCAGCACATGTTGAACAAGCACCAGCACGACATGAATATGGTAGTTCAATCCCTTGTTCTTCTGCTGCATCTAAAACAAATACATCATCATTACAATCAATTGTCGTATCGATATCATGCTCTTCACTTAATAACGTTACTTTATAAGTAACCATATAACTCCTTATTTCTAATAAATATAAAGTAGACTTATCGTAATACTTTACTAGATTATATTATACTACGAAAATTTCGTACAAATCAATATTTTTTAATTAATTTTATTTATTTTCTAAATTTATTTAATTAAAAAGCTTGTTTTAAACGGCTTGCTTTTCCTTTTAATGAACGTAAATAATACAATTTTGATCTTCTAACTTTTGATGATCTTAAAACATCAATGGATTCTACTTTAGGAGAATGAATTAAAAAAATGCGTTCTACGCCAATACCTTGTAAAGTTTTGCGAACTGTAATAGTTGTATTAATTGAAGTATTTTTTTTAGCAATAATGGTTCCTTCATAGAACTGAGTTCGCTCTTTATTTCCTTCAATAATCTTAATGCCCAGTTTAACATTATCACCAATTCTTAAAATAGGTAAATCGTCTTTTAAAAATTCTTTTTCAATATTAGTAAGTGTTTGCTGTATATTTAGGTTAGCCATAATTTATAGGTATTAAATGTAATTGTTTTTTATTATATACTTTACAATTAGATTAAAAAAAAACAATATTAAAATAATTATAATGCATTCGACTGGGTTCGAACCAGTGACGTTCCAGAGGAAAACGGATTATGAGTCCGGTGCCTTCAACCACTCGGCCACGAATGCAATGATGGAGCTGATGGGAATTGAACCCACGTCCATTTAAACTTTTTTAAGATATTTACTCACAGGCATAGTTCCACAGAACAGAATGTAAATATAATTTTATCTAAACTATTATATGGAAAATCTTATAATAGTGAATAATTATTATAAATTTAAATTGCAAATTGTAATAAGTTTGAGTTATTTTTTTGAATATTAAAACCTACGAAAGTAAGTAACGATAAAATAATAGTTTTAGCATTTATATTTAAGGTTGTACATTTTTACGAAGAATACAAGCTTCGACCTGATTCATATCTTAAATTATTTTTAAATGTCGAAACCAAAACAGCCCCAATTTATATTTAATATATAAGCATGAAGGGAATCGAACCCTTGACATTCAGAATCGGAATCTAATGCTCTATCCACTGAGCTACATGCTTTAATTATAAAAAATTTTTTTACCTTTGTAAATAAATTATTTCAAAAAGTAACTATAAAGTTACTTTATAGTTACTTTTTGAAATAATTTATTTAATAGTAAATTTTACCGCCACCCCATTTTTCAGTAACAATTTTCGGTTGTAATAAAATGTGACCAGCCATTGCATATAAATCATCATCAGTTACTGACCGCATACGTGGATAAAGGTCAGCACTTTTAATACTTGGATGAACTTCTGCAATTGAATCTAATCCATCATATGTTGTAGGATTTTTTAAATAATCAATTAGACTATTAATATTATCACGTCTTGGAGTTGCTAAACTCAATGCTTCAGGATCTAAACCAACATTCGGATTTGTTTTTGTAACACCTCCTACATGACAAGCACCACATGTTGCATTAAATAATCGTTTTCCGCGTTTAACTTGTTCTGGTGTTAACACAACAGTTTTTCCTGACCCATTTTCAACAACAGTTCTTGTTGCTTCATCTAAATCAATGGCTGAAGCTGTTGTTACAAAAAGACTAAAAATAAATACAAGTGTTATCAAAAAAATTTGTGAATATTTTTTAAACATAATTTAAATAAATTATTTACAAACTTGAAACCAAGATTTTTTAAGATTAATAAGTTAATTTTTTCTTTTGTCTTTAAATTTTGCCATATTAGCAATTAAACCTCGAAGCCGAATGTTCTCCCACCCTGCAACTAAAACAGTTATAATGATTAAAACCTGACTAAATAAAAGAATTGGATCTAATCGCCATCCATGAACCATTAAAATACAACTATATAAAAAACCAATTGTTGCAAAAAAAATATCTTCGTCCCGAGCAACTTCAGGTTTAATATTTCGAAGAAAATATAAAATTAATACCCCAATACTTACAATAATACCTAAGAAAATATTTGGGCCAAAACTAACGTTTATCATAAGACATGAATTTATAACTTATTATATCTTAAAATATGCTTAACTATAAACTAAATAAGCTATCTTTAAAAATTAAGCCCGTGTAACTCGATCAGATTTACTGATAATAATTAACGCAATACCAATAGCAATTACAACAATTCCGCCTGCAACTAAACTAGACAAAAAATTTCCTAATGAAGGTGTCATTTATAAAATTCCTTTTTATTGTGAAAAATAGTAATATTAATTACAATAAGTATTGTATCAATTTTTAAAAAAAAATAGAACTAAATTAAATAAAAAATATTAATAATTACTTTAAAAGTTTCTTATTAGTATATATTTACACAATTTTAAGTAAATTAATATTAAAAAGTAAGAATCTTATGATATAAAGTTTACATTAAATTTTAAAGAGTAACTCGATGCTGTTACTTTACAGTCCTGACATGATAAGTTATAGTTAAAATCTATAAAACTTTATACCAATATAAATTCTACAAAATTATTTACTTTTTGTCAAATGACTAAAATTTAAAAGTAGTAATTTTAACTATTCTATTGTCATTTCTTAAGAATTATAATATAATATATTACAAGCCCGGATAGCTCAGTTGGTAGAGCAGTGGATTGAAGATCCTCGTGTCACCAGTTCGAATCTGGTTCTGGGCATTTTTATTTTCAGAGAATTTTTAATTCTGTAAATTTTGTACAATTTTGGTTAAATTCTAAATGAACGGTTCCAATAGGGCCGTTTCTCTGTTTTGCAATAATAATATCCATTATAGATATGGATGATTTTATTTCTTTATTAGTATTATTAATTTTTGAACGATACAACATTAAAACAAGATCAGCATCTTGTTCAATTGATCCACTCTCACGTAAATCAGATAAAATTGGCTTTTGATCCATTCGATTATCAACATTTCGACTTAGCTGTGATAAGGCAATAATAGGTATATTAAATTCTTTTGATAAATTTTTTAATGAGCGTGTAATATAAGATAATTCTTGAACTCGATTACCCATTTTGAGGTTTGAAGTTTCCATTAATTGAAGATAATCAATAATCACAGCACCAATTTTAGTTTGTTTTAGGAAAATTGCTTTTAATTTTAAATGTAACTCTTGGATTGATAAACTTGCAGTTTCATCAATAAAAAATGGTAATTTAGCAACAATTTTGATTACTTTTGTTAATTTTATCCAATCATTTTGATTTAATTGTCCATTTTTCAATTTTATTTGAGAAATTGTTGTTTCAACAGATAATATTCGATACATAATCTGCTCTTTTGACATTTCTAAACTAAAAAAAATTACGGGAAGCCGAGAATTTTGTATAATATTTAACGCTAAAGTTAAACTTAAAGCGGTTTTTCCAACGGATGGTCGACCAGCGAGAATTATTAAGTCGGATTTTTGAAAACCTTGTATTAATTTATCCAAACTTGGAAAACCAGATGATAACCCAGGTAATTTTGGATTTAGAAATTTTTCCTTTAATTCTGAAAACATTATATTTAATAATTGGGCACTACTTAAAATTGATTTATTTTCAAATTGACTAAGTAAATCTGAAATTTCAATATCAAGCTGTAATAAAAGTTTTTCTAATGGAATATTTGTAATGTAGCCTGAATTACTAATCTGGTAACCTACTTTAATAAGTGATCTGCGTAAGAATTTATCTTTAACAAGTTTGATATAATCTTCTAGATAAATTAAATTTGAAGATTGATTTGTTAATTCAATTAAAACTTTAATACCTCCAATTTTTTTTAATAAATTATTTTCTTGCAAAAAATTTATTAATGATAGCATATTAATAAATAACTTATTTTTATACATAAATTCTAATATTTTATAAATTTGTTGATGATTTGTAAAATAAAATGCTTCAACTGGCAATATTTTTAAAGTTAATTTAACTGTTTCAGAGTTTAAGATTAAACAATTTAATATCATTTGTTCAGCTAAAAAATTATGAGGCAAATTTTTTTTAATCAATTTTCGTTTGTATTTCATTTTAAATCCTTTTATAATATAATTTAACTAATTTTTAATATCTTGTAATTTTATTCTATTAAAATTATAATAATATATAAGCGTCCTTAGTTCAGTTGGTAGAACGCTAGTCTCCAAAATTAGATGTCGAGGGTTCAAGTCCTTCAGGACGCGTTTCTCTTCTAAAAGAGGTTAAATCATTTTAATAGAATTTAAACTATTACAAATTTTATATTTCGAATAAATCTTTTGATACAGTTGAAATACAAATTTTTAATTACTTTTAATTAAATTATATAACTAAATTCTTATGGCTAAGAAAATTACTGCGCTCATTAAACTTGCTTTACCAGCTGCTAAAGCAACACCGGCACCGCCAGTTGGACCTGCTTTAGGTCAACATGGTGTCAATATTGCGGCATTTTGTAAAGAATATAATGCTAAAACCAATGATAAATCAGGGTTAGTTATTCCTGTCGAAATTTCAGTCTATGAAGATAGAAGTTATACTTTTATTCTTAAAACACCTCCTGCATCGGTATTATTAGTTAATGCGGCAAAAATTAAAAAAGGTTCTTCAACTCCAAATAGAGTAAGTGTTGGTTCAATTACAAAGGCTCAACTAGAAGAAATTGCTAATGTAAAACTACCAGATTTAAACACTACAAAACTTACTAGTGCTATGAAAATTGTTGAAGGGACTGCTCGAAATATGGGCATCTCCATTGTAGACTAACTAAATATGAACGAGTTTTTAATGGAGAAATTTATGCAAAAATTATCACGACGTCAAACTGAAAATATTGAAATAACAAAAGATAAAGTTTATTCAAATTTAGAAGAAGCAATTAAAATTCTAAAACAGACAGCAACAACTAAATTTATAGAAAGTGTTGAATTGCATGCAAATTTAAACATTGATCCAAAATATGCAGATCAACAATTACGAACAACTGTAACTTTACCTCATGGAATTGGAAAACAATTAACAATTGCGGTTCTAACAAATGACGAAAATTTTGAAGAAGCAAAAATAGCTGGAGCAGATCTTATTGGAAATGAAGAATTAATTGATAATATTATTAAGGGAAATATTGAATTTGATTTATTAATTACCACACCAAATATGATGCCAAAACTAGCAAAATTAGGTCGCGTTTTAGGTCCAAAAGGATTAATGCCTTCACCAAAATCTGGTACTGTTAGTTCTACATTACATGAAACTATTATAGAATTTAAAAAAGGAAAATTTGAGTATAAAGCTGATAAAACAGGCATTGTTCATGTAAGTTTTGGAAAATCTGATTTTGCTGAAAATCAATTAGTCGAAAATTTGCAAGCTTTATATAATTCAATTGAGAAAAATCGTCCATCTGGAGTAAAAGGTAAATATTTTAAAAGCCTATTTATTTGTACAACAATGGGGCCTTCCATTAAATTGGATTTAAATACTTTTGTTTAAATCAAAAATTTTATAGCTATACATTTATTAAAAAAATTTATTATGTCCGAAAAAATTAATCAGATCATTGAAGATTTAAAAATATTAACATTATTAGAAGCTTCAGAATTAGTAAGTGCAATTGAAGAAACATTTGGAGTTGATGCTTCAGTAGCAGCTGGTGGGGCTGTAGTCATGGCTACTACTGGTCCAGCCGAAGAAACTGAAGAAAAGACAGAATTTGATATTAGTCTTGATGAGGTTCCCGCGGACAAAAAAATTGCGGTATTGAAAGTTGTTCGGGGAATTACAGGTTTAGGTTTAAAAGAAGCTAAAGAATTAGTTGAATCTGCTCCAAAAGTAATTCAAGAAGCTATTGCAAAAGAGATGGCAGAAGATGCAAAAAAACAAATTGAAGAAGCTGGTGGTAAGGTATCATTAAAATAAGAATAAAAATGAAATTTTCGAAAAAAAGGTATTATATAATAAACTATAGAATACTTTTTTTTTGAAAACTTAAATATTAAGAACAATTTGTAATTGTAAGACATGCATCTATTAGAACATCACGAAATCGTGGTAAAAATACTTTTTTACAAACTAGGATTCCAGTTACTCCAATAGCCGCTTGTACGTCTTCAGAAAATAAGTTATTTTTAAATTTACTTAAAGCTTTTATACTACCATTTTTTACACCTTTACAGACCGATTCATCAGTCACAAACATCGAAGATTTCTTAAATACGGACTCTGCGATTTTATTTAACGCGTCCACTTCTTCAAGCTCTTGACAAGTATATAAACTGACACCACAAACTCTTTTGACAAAACTAAAAGCGACTTCTACACATGTTCCAGGGGCTTCAACTTACAACTTTTTTTCCAATAATACCAAATGGTGATCTCATCTTAATTAGCTCCAGAATATTTTTTTATAATATAATCCGCTGCTAACTCAATTCCACTTATGAATACAATCTTTTTAAGAACACTAACTAACACTAATCTTTCTAGAAACAATAAAAGTTGTAGGTTTATTATTTACCATACGGAATAAAATTTTATAATTTCAATTTTTCTAAGCTAATTGGGGAAACGGTTTTATTTTTATTTTTATTTTGTTTACACTATTCAATTGAAAGATCTGAATTTATGTCATTTTAAAAAATTAATAAATAGTTAAGGCTCACTATCTTAATATAGCATAAAGACTTTTTTTATTAAACTATATTTAATCTCAACCAGTGATCCAGTGATAAAATGATTATTTAATTTTTCATTTGTAAAAATTAAAATAATAAGCGGAGAATATAATTATGATACATACTTATTATACCTTTAATTTTTATTTTTTGCGCTAGCAGAAAAAAAAAATTTTATAGCGCTCCACTGTTTCTTATATCTTATATATATTGAGGTAGGGTAATTTGGTATTCTTTATAGTACTCTATAACAAGTCATTTAATCCTTTGGATCTTATCTCAATCTTTAAAAAATTTTACCAACGTTGTCGGTTTAATTGACATTTTTATTCTTATTTTGGTATATTATTAGATATCTTATTTAACGCGGAGTAGAGCAGCCTGGTAGCTCGTTGGGCTCATAACCCGAAGGTCAATGGTTCAAATCCATTCTCCGCTATAAGATTAAATAATAGTTTAATAAAAAAAAATTTTTATGCTATATTAACATAGTGAGCATTAACTATTTATTAATTTTTTAAAATGACATTAAATTTACAAACACCTTTTCCGACGTTTGGTGGTAGTACTGGCGGCTGGTTACGCTCAGCTGAAGTGGAGGAAAAATATGCTATTACTTGGACAAGCGCAAAAGAACAAATCTTCGAAATGCCTACTGGTGGCGCTGCTATTATGCGTAACGGAGAAAATTTGTTATATTTAGCTCGTAAAGAGCAATGTTTAGCTCTTGGAACCCAATTACGAACTTTTAAAATTAATAATTATAAAATTTATCGAATTTTCCCAAGTGGCGAAGTTCAATATTTACATCCAAAAGATGGTGTTTTCCCTGAAAAAGTTAATCCAGGTCGAATTTCCGTTGGTAGTCGTGATTTTTCTATTGGAAAAAATCCTAATCCCGCTTTGATTAAATTTAGTGGAATAGCAACGTATGATACTTAATTAGTATTATTTAAGATTAGTTCTTATAACTAATCTTTTTGGCGAGATGGCAGAGTTGGTCGATTGCGTCTGATTTGAAATCAGATGAATCTTTGCAGGTTCCGTGGGTTCGAATCCCACTCTCGCCTTTAATAAAATGGCCGTAAACTAATTATAATTGCTTAACTGTGTACAATATTGTAAAAATTCATTTATGAGTAAAGTTTACGATTGGTTTGAAGAACGTCTAGAAATTCAAGCCATTGCTGATGATATTTCTAGTAAATATGTTCCACCTCATGTTAATATTTTTTATTGTTTTGGTGGTCTTGTTCTTACTTGTTTCTTAATTCAAGTTGCAACTGGATTTGCTATGACATTTTATTATCGTCCAAGTGTAGTTGATGCATTTGCCTCTGTTGAATATATTATGACAAGTGTTAATTTTGGATGGTTGATTCGTTCACTTCACCGTTGGTCAGCAAGTATGATGGTATTAATGTTAGTATTGCACGTTTTTCGTGTTTATTTGACAGGTGGATTTAAAAAGCCCCGAGAATTAACGTGGGTAACAGGAGTTATTTTATCCGTTGTTACTGTTTCTTTTGGTGTAACAGGTTATTCACTACCATGGGATCAAGTTGGCTTTTGGGCTTGTAAAATTGTGACTGGGGTTCCTGCTGCAGTACCAATTGTTGGTCCACCATTAGTTTTAATTTTACGTGGTGGAGAAAGTGTTGGGCAAGCAACGTTAACAAGATTTTATAGCGCTCATACATTTGTTTTACCTGTTGCAGCAGCAGTATTAATGTTAACACATTTTTTGATGATTCGTAAACAAGGTATTTCAGGGCCATTATAATAAAAATAAAAAATAATAATAAATTTAGTATGTCAGTAATTAAAAAACCGGATTTAACTGATCCAAAATTAAGAGCTAAATTAGCTAAAGGAATGGGTCATAATTATTATGGGGAACCGGCTTGGCCAAATGATATTTTATATATTTTTCCATTAACAATGTTAGGAATGTTAATGTGCTGTGTAGGCTTAGCAACATTAGCTCCTACACAAATGGGTGAACCAGCTGATCCATTTAATACCCCTTTAGAGATTTTACCAGAGTGGTATTTTTTCCCTACTTTTAATTTATTACGTGTATTACCAAATAAATTATTGGGAGTATTAGCAATGGCTGCAGTACCAATTGGTCTAGTAACTGTACCATTTATTGAGAATGTTAATAAGTTTCAAAATCCCTTTCGTCGACCGTTAGCAAGTTTAACATTCATTTTTGGATTTATTTTTGCTGTTTGGTTTGGAATTGGAGCATGTTTACCAATTGACAAAGCGGTTTCTTTAGGTTTTTGGTAAAAACTAATTTATTAAACAATCAAATTTGATTGTTTAATAAATTAATTTTGAAAGCTATTCCTAAGTAAATAAAGATTCCAACGAATGTTAAAATATTCAAAAAACGTTGCGCAGAGCGAGGTGAACCTAATAAGTTACTTTTATTTGCAAAACTTGCAAGCCCAACATTTTCTTGGGGAATTCGTAAAAAAATAATAAAAATTAAAAAAAAACTTATACAAATTCCAAGTATTTTTAACATAGATTTATTTTAGTTCATAAATTTTATTTTAACTATTTACTTTTCAATTTCGAACACTTCATTAAAGGTTTTACCTACTTTATCACCTGAATCAATTGATTCTAATGGATCTTTACGTAAACGATGTCGCAAACATAAAGTAATAATTGCTTGAATATCTGCCACAGTTACTTTATTACGTTTATTATAAGCTGCATGTGCTTTAGCAGCTCGATTAGTTACTATATCACCACGTAAACCATCCACATCTAATTGACTACAAACTTCTGAAATTTTAATTCGTAAATCATAATCGATTTCAACTTTTGGTAATAAATTTTGAGCTTCAACAATTTTATCACGCAAATTTTGTTGTTCTGCTTCATAGTTTTCAATCCAAACCATTGGGGTTTGGTCAAATGATGTCCGTTCTTCAACAACTTTAACACGTAAAACTGGGTCTTTAACTGTACGAATTTCTGCGTGCATCCCAAAACGATCTAGTAATTGTGGTCGTAATTCACCTTCTTCAGGATTTCCTGAACCAACTAATACAAACCGGGCAGGGTGACGAATTGAAATACCTTCACGTTCAACTGTATTCCAACCTGAAGCTGCGGAATCTAATAAAATATCAACTAAATGATCATCTAATAAATTTACTTCATCAACGTAAAGCAATCCACGATTTGCTTTAGCTAATAAACCAGGTTCAAATGCTTTTATACCTTCAGTTAATGCTTTTTCAATATCAATTGTCCCACAAACTCGATCTTCTGTCGCTCCTAATGGCAAATCTACCATTGGAATTTTAATAAGTTCTGTTTCTAAATTTTCATCGTTTTGGACTGCCATTTTTACTTCATTTCCCATTAACTCTAAATCTGATTTATGAGAATTAAACGGGTCATCTTTTACAATTTCAATTTCTGGAAGTAAATCAGCAATTGCTCGAATTGTTGTCGATTTTCCAGTACCTCGATCACCCATAATCATAACCCCACCAATTTTAGGATCAATAACATTTAATTGTAAAGCAAGTTTCATTTCTTCTTGGCCGACAATTGCTGTAAATGGAAAAACTGGCGTATTAAATTTTTTTAAATTATTTGTTACCATAGCTTTAAAATGATTATTAAAATATAAAATTTCCTTAATTATTAAAAAATTGTTTTCAATTAAAATTTTATTTATATAGTGTGATTCCTAATTGAATAGATAAAATTGCTGCTAATAATGCAATACATAATGCGATATAAACTTGTGAATCTAAAATCATATGATCCTCTTGAATTCTATGTTCAAAATATTGTAGTTCTAAAAAATTTAATGTACTATGAAAAATAGTTTTCTAAGATTTACGTTTATAATTATAAACTAAATCATTAAAAATTTTTAATTTTAATCAAGACTGAATTTTTAATTACCAACTTGACTTAGTAACACCAGGTAATAAGCATTGATGAGCCATTTCTCGAAAAATATGACGTGAAGTTCCAAAATCTCGAAATACGCCACGCGGTCTACCTGTTTTCCAACATCGATTACGGATGCGTGTTTTGGAACTATTACGAGGAAGCTTTTGAATTTTTGAATGTAATTCCAGTTTTTTGGTAAAATCTTGTTCATTTTGGTAACTTTTCAATAATGTTATCCGTTTTGTCGCATACTTTTTCTCTAAGCGAATACGTTTTTTTTCTCGCTCAATCATACTTTTTTTTGCCATAAAAGATTTAAGATAATTAATTTTATAAAATAATATAGAAAGTTAATAATTATATTTAATTGTTACTATATTACTCTACTTTAAAGATTTAAACAAGTCGAGTTTCATAAAACATTTATCAATTATTAAAATTAAGTAATTTTCTTGATCTTTGCTTATAATAGTATAATATAATAGCTAACTTTTCTTTAGTTTAGTTGTAAGAAAGTCAAAACCCATTATTTATATTGAGGAATGTATTACTATGGCATTACCATGGTATCGTGTTCACACTGTTGTTTTAAATGATCCTGGAAGATTAATTGCAGTACATTTAATGCATACAGCTTTAGTTGCTGGTTGGGCTGGATCAATGGCATTATATGAGTTAGCTGTTTTTGACCCATCTGACCCTGTTTTAAACCCAATGTGGCGTCAAGGAATGTTTGTTATGCCATTTATGACTCGTTTAGGCATTACAGACTCTTGGGGTGGTTGGAGTATTACTGGAGAAAGTGTTTCAAATCCAGGTATCTGGAGTTTTGAAGGTGTTGCATTATCACATATTGTTTTATCAGGTTTATGTTTCTTAGCTGCGATTTGGCATTGGGTATATTGGGATTTAGAGTTATTTCGTGATCCCAGAACCGGAGAGCCTGCTTTAGATTTACCAAAAATTTTTGGTATTCATTTATTTTTATCAGGTTTAGCATGTTTTGGTTTTGGAGCGTTTCATGTAACTGGATTATTCGGACCCGGTATTTGGGTTTCAGATGCCTATGGTATTACTGGTAAAGTTCAGCCAGTTTCACCAGCTTGGGGTGCTGATGGTTTTAATCCATTTAATCCTGGTGGTATTGCAGCACATCATATTGCAGCAGGTATTTTTGGAATCTTTGCTGGTATTTTTCATCTAACTGTACGCCCTCCACAACGTTTATATCGTGGTTTACGAATGGGTAATATTGAAACAGTATTATCGAGTAGTATTGCAGCAGTTTTCTTTGCTGCTTTTGTAACTTCCGGAACAATGTGGTATGGTGCTGCAGCAACCCCAATTGAACTATTTGGTCCAACTCGTTATCAATGGGATAGTGGATATTTCCAACAAGAAATTGAACGACAAGTTGAAGTGTCTGTAAGTGAAGGATTATCCGAGAGTCAAGCTTGGTCACGAATTCCAGATAAATTAGCATTTTATGATTATATTGGAAATAATCCAGCAAAAGGTGGTTTATTCCGTGCTGGACCAATGGATAAAGGAGATGGGATTGCTGAAGCTTGGTTAGGTCATCCAATTTTCCGTGATAAAGAAGGCCGCGAATTAACAGTACGTCGTATGCCAGCATTTTTTGAAACATTCCCAGTTATTTTAGTTGATAAAGATGGTATTATTCGTGCTGATATTCCATTCCGTCGTGCTGAATCTAAATATAGTATTGAACAAGTAGGTGTAACTGTTGATTTTTATGGTGGTAAATTAAATGGTCAGACATTTAAAGATGCACCAACAGTTAAGAAATTTGCTCGTAAAGCACAACTAGGAGAAGTTTTTGAATTTGATAGAACAAGCTTAGAATCTGATGGTGTATTCCGAAGTAGTCCACGTGGTTGGTATACTTTTGGTCATGCTAATTTTGCATTGTTATTCTTCTTTGGACATTTATGGCATGGTGGTCGAACAATTTTCCGTGATGTATTCACAGGTATTGGAGCAGAAGTTACAGAGCAAGTAGAATTTGGTGCATTCCAAAAACTTGGTGACAAATCAACGAAAAAACAAGGTGCTGTATAAAATATAGCCAGGTTTTTAAATTTATTTATATTTAAATAGGATCAAATAATGGAAGCGTTAGTTTATACATTTTTACTTATTGGCACTTTAATGGTAATCTTTTTTGCTGTATTTTTTAGAGAAACACCTCGTATTATTAGAAAATAAAACCAAATAAATTAGTTTTATTTTTTAATCTTCATGTTCTTCAAATGGATCACGTAAATTTTTAGATGTTGGTCCAAAAGCTGTATAAATTGAATATGCAGTAATTCCTAAAAGTAGACTTGATACAAAAATTACAATAATAGTTGCTGTTTCCATGCTATATAATATTATCATTAACAATATAATATTATATAGCATCTCTTATAAAAATTCATTTATTAAAAATATAAAATATTTTTATGGCATTACGAACAAGATTAGGTGAAATTTTACGCCCATTAAATGCTGAATATGGTAAAGTTGCACCAGGTTGGGGAACTACTCCAATTATGGGTGTAGTAATGGTTGCATTTTTAGTATTTTTGTTAATTATTTTACAAATTTATAATTCATCATTAATTATTGAAAATGTTGACGTAGATTGGGCAAATGGTATTGTATAATACTCATAAAATGATTTAAAAGGTATAAATTATCTTTTAAATTATAAAATTTACATAATTTAAATATATATATATATGGATATCATCAGTTTAGGTTGGGCCGGTTTAATGACGATGTTTACGTTTTCATTAGCGTTAACAGTTTGGGCTCGAAATGGTTTCTAATTATTTAAAATTTTTATAATTTTTAAAATTCAAAGTCTTATGGAATTAATTCGACAAATCTTTCCCTATGCAAGTCCAGAAATTGTAAGTACTGCAGCTATTTGCTTTTTAATGACTTTATTTGGACTTTCTCTAGGATTTGCTTTGTTAAAGGTACAAGGTGAATAAAAATATATTTAATAATAATATAATTAATATTATTATTAAATATATTTTTATTAAAACTTTATATTACAAGCAATTTTTATTATATTACATACTTCATAATTATGTATAAATTTGTGGTTTAAGTAATAAATTTAATATTAATTATTTTTAATTTAATTTCATCCATTTCATATTCTTCTTGTATTAATTAGTCATTTTCAAAGACCTCATAATTATTAAATTTTAGTATTAAATCAGAAAATTTGTTTAATCTTGTCAATTAATAATTTTTTGTTATATAAGACAAATTCTTCAAATGTGAAATTCGATCATGCTCAAACTTTCACATTTCAAAAAATTTTTCAACAAATTCAGTAGCTACTATTTCATTATCAATAAATTTTTCCTTTGCCAATATCTAAAATTCTCCAATATTAAAGATTCATTTTTTTTATATTTATTCACTATATCCATTTTTTTTCATATGTTTGATTTGTTTCTCATTTAATTTGCAACAACTAAGAAATTTTTTAGTATATTTATTGAACATTTTAGTACCATTATTAAAATGGTGAAAAACTTCCTTATTTCTAAATATACCTTCAATCATCTTAGTTTTTGGATTTCTTAAATGTTGAGCAATTTCATTTTTAAAGAGTTCTATGCTTTTTTTTATTAAAATTTTCTTCAATACCCAATACTTTAATGTGCTTAAATTTTTTTCGTAACTGTCTATTTGTAAAGATATAATGTCCTACATTATTAAATTCTTCATTTTTACTTTGATTTGAAAAAGATTCTTCTAAACAATTTACTAAAAACTAATCTTTTTTCACGTAACCTAGCCCTGGACTTACTCTGGTTCTTTAAAATTTTAATAAATGTGGTTTCAACCATTTCGTCCATAACTTTGTTTGATCAAGTATTAGTGGCAAATGAATATACAATTGCACCACTTCCACATATCGAGTTAATTATTATTATTATATCCTCTATTAATTACTACAATCGGTTGCGACCTCACTTTAAGTTCTAAAACACAATTATTTATTTGAATTAAAAAAAATTAAGGCTTCCGCCTATATAATTTTTGAGGGTGCTTGATTAATATTATTTTCTGATTATTTGGTCTCAAATATTTCTTGCGTTAAAATCTAAAACTCATCTGTAAATTATTTTTTTATTTTTATTCTAATCACTCAAAACAGATCCATTTTTCAAAAATTAATATAAGATAAATGTTGCAGATTCTTTATTTATAATAATAACTAAATTTTATATTCTTAATTCGTCTAAATTAATAGGAGAAACAATTTCAGTTTTATTTTGTTCTCGATACTTAATTGAAAGGTTTAAGTTTATATTCAATATCACCCAACGAAATAGATTATCATTAAAATCAAATAAGAACGTTGTTCAAAAATTAATGTATTTCGAATTTTAAAGGTATAAAAAGCGTACCTAATGTATAATGTATGGTAAGTATATTGAAGCTATATTTGAATCACCGTTGGTATTAGTGTTTACTAATGAGAGACTGGATGACCACATTTCAAAATTATCGGCTGATAGATGGTTGCGTTTTCATATAAATTATAATTATTCTATTGAGTTTAGAAAAGATAACGGTGATGGGACAGTTACAACTCTTAGTCTGGAAAAATTAGACATAAAAAAATAGTATAAATTTAACCTAAATTAAATCTTTGATTTGATATAGGTTAAAGAGGACAAATTCGACAATTCTTTATTTCGAATATGCTGTTCACTATTCGCTGAAGTGTCCCATGTTTCACTATCTGGTATATGGTCAGGGTCGCCAAATTTTTCTAATAAATTAGTAATTCTTTTCCTACTTTTATTAGGGTTAATCCTACTGTGTTGTGAGTTTTTAGGACCTGGGTTTTCAATTGTTAGAGTTTCAAACTGATCAGAAAATTTTATCTCACCACTTAAACCTGTGACATCTTCCATATTAACAACTTCGTCGTAATCAATAAGCATGTCGACTACGACATCTCTTGATTTAATGTTAATTTCAGCTTCTCGAACACATATTGGATTTCCAATCCTTTGATCCGGGAGTGAACATTCATATGGCACTGAGGATTTGCGCATGCTTACTTTATCATTACTAGGTTGTAAATTGATGACTACAACATCTTTACGATCCTGTATACGCTGTACTATATGACTAATAGGACCAGCAATAACTTGTGTCTTAATAAGTAAAAAGCTAGACTCGCGTAAGAAAAACATAGAACTAGCCCCAGATAAAAATGTAACTAAACTCAAAACAACAGGTATAGTTGTTCTTCCTCATATTCCTAGTAATGTAATGGGTAATGATGTAAGTATTGCTGCAAAAGTTTTTTTTCCACCCAGTAATACGTCTGAAATTTGAATGACTTTATTGTCCAAGATCCCTAAACCGACTACTGAAGCGAAGTGGCAGAGAGCCGTTCGAGTAATATAAAAAATACCTTTTTTTACTTGATTAGAATAGCGAGCTAAAAGTAGCTTGCACAGCCACTCATTATCCAAAAACTGAACGCCTTGAGGAACGAGACAATTTTCGTGACTAACATGTACAAAGTCATCAATTATGGTTGTTTCGTGGCCCCCCCTTATGTATATGCTGTTAAAAATATTTTCAATTGCAACATTGAATATTTTCCAACGCACAAAATCTTTTTTTAATTTTTTTGATTCAAGGTCTTGTTGGGCACGATTTTTTCGTATCTTTACTACAATAGCAATTTCAATTGATATGATCAATGGGAGAAGAATCCAGTATTCACTAATTATAAAAATGCGGTTTGAGCTTACTCGTATAAATATCATAATCGCTTATTAATTATTTAGAGGATTTTATTTACTATGTATTGTAGTTTAAAAATATAAAATAAAATTTCATTTATATCTTCAATCTTTAAAGTAGATGTTACAATTTTAACCAATATGAATCTTCTTTTGCATCAATAAGTTCTTGTATAGCAGATCGTATGACCTCATCTGTCAACTTCGATACAATAATCTATGGATACCTGGCTGGTACAAAATCACTTTTAAATCTTTTCATAAGAGTGTAGAAAAATTTAGGCTTTGTTACTTCTACTATATAACAGACATCATTTTCTAAAATTACAAGAACATCTAAACAGTCGTTTTCTAGATCCACTCGAGGATCTAAATAAGATATTTCTTTAATTTCCATAGTTTAATTTTTTAATTTTAATATTTAAGATCCACACCATACATTTCATTCATTAAAGTTTTAAAACTGTTAAAATTTTTCTTATTACCACGGTCACACATACCAAGCACTTTAATCTGACCCCCGGAAACTTCTATAAGATAGCGACCCTCGGCTCTTTTACTGGGTTCTACAGCTTCATTAGGTCAATTACTTTTAAACTAAGGTAGAGCTTTTATACCACCCTTTTTTATACCTATATAGACTAATTGATTAGTAACATACCCTGACGCTTTTCTCGATACGGATTCTACTAGTCTTTTTAACGATTCAATTTCTTCAACCTCCTGAGTAGTATACAAACTAATATCACAAGATCCTTTTAAAAAACCAAGACAGAACCCCAACCAGTTTCGAAACATGCCTCAGGAGCCTCAACAAACACTTTTTTAGTAATACCATACCAAATAGTAGCATTTTACTTACCTTCAAAATATTCTTTTGTAATATATTTTATTAGTAAAGCAAATTAACTTATTACTAAAATTTTTCTAAACTAATAAGAGAAACATTACCATCTTCATTTTGTTTACGATATTCAATCGAAAGATCTAAATTTATATACAACCTCAGTTAGCTGTCGGGTGAAAGATTATTTAAATGGTCATTTAACTTTTCGTATAATTATCAATGGGTCAAAATCGCTTCCATGTATTTTCCATATATCATGTCCATGATAAACCCATCTTTTATATCCTCAATTGTGACGAACATAATCTTGTTCTATTTATATATATTAAAAAAATGGAGTTAAAGGAAACTATAATAAATAAGGCTGTTAAATCAATAAATTTAACCTTATCATACTCTTAAAACTTTACAAAAACCTTCCCTAAATTTAGGAAGGTTTATTAATTATTAAAAATATAAGCCTAACATATCTGGGAAAAAGCGATTAATTTCAATAATGAAACCAGCTGTAAAAGTCATCCAAATTGTTAAAAGAACTGGAGCTGTTGATAAATATTTTTGAAAATCTTCCATAAAAAATAATTTAAGATAAATAGTTTTATTAAATATTTGAATGATTAGTTAACGTGGAGAAACTGTTATTTGATCTTTTGATGTTACTAGTTCACCACTAATTAATTCTTGCCAAGCTGAAATTGGCCAAACATAACCTGTGACCATAATTTTTAAAGCCAAAGGTACATTAATAATAATTTCACTTTCAGCTGGATTTTTTGTTGTGCTTATGGCCTGTATATATTTACGACCAACATACCCAATCCAACCAGAAATATAAATAAACCCAAAACCAGGAAGGATAAATTCAGCAACATGGCTCCACCGACCATCAGCAATTAAATGTGGCAAACCATCTGTACCACATAATAAAGCTGAACGACCATATTTTTCAAATCTAATATTTGCTCTATCAATTTGTTGTTGTAATGCTAAAGCTGGTGGAGAATCTGCTTGGTAGGTTGACATTCGCTGTTCTAATTTTTTAACACTTGTTTTTTGTCTTTTTGCAAATGCTAATGAGTCACTACATTTAGTTAAACCCCCTACTTCAGCCCAAACTTGATCTGGATTAAAAATTATTAAGAAACTACAGATAATTGCGATTAGATTAAAACGTTTCATTTTTAAATTAAAATATGAAATTGAAAATTTGGTAAAAAACTTTTAAATATTAAACTTACTAATATTCATTATACTATATTTTTAATTTTATAAACCTAGATAATAAAGAGAAGTTAATAATATCTAAATTTTAAATTAACTTTTAGTTTAAAAAAGTTATTTAAAATTTAGATAATTTTCGCTTATTCAAAATCTTTACGATTTGGATTTCTTGATGGATCGCCTGAAAGAAGTCCGAAAATGAACAAAGAAACGAAAAAGATAACTGCTGTGTAAACAAAAATTTTTAAAGTTAACATTTAATTTTTCTTAAAAATTATTTTTAATAATATTAATTATACTAAAATAATAAAATTATAAATTATTTAATTAAATAATTTATAATTTTATCAATTTAAATTTTTTCCAGATGCTGAAGTCAAAGTTAAAAATAATGGATAAACTTTTAAAGCTGTAATAATAATTCTATTTAATTTTGAATTCGTTTTTTTTATTGAACTATATCCTTCTATTAAAAGGTAATCATTTATCTGATAGATATGCTTTATTTCGTCTCCTAAACTTCCCCAAAAAACTACTAAAATAAGTTTATTTTGACGAAGTTGGGCGATTTCGACCCAAACCTTAGTCATTAAAATTTTTTCTTTAACTAACTTTTGAGTTGGATTGTCTAAAATTTTAACCGTTCCTGAAAAATAATTTGTATCACCCATAATTATATTGTTTAAATGATTAAGTTTTTCTGTTTCTGGACATCTTCAAAATTAATATCGCGAAGCCGTTTTAATAAGCGAACAAAATACTCTAAAAAATAATCATCTAGTTGAATTAATTCGTCTGATTCAATTTTAAAAGTTTTATATAAATAAAAAGTAGACTTTGAAAAATTATTTTCAGTATTTAAAATTTCAACAAAAGCTAAACGATCACTTATATTTTGACCCCATTCAAAAAAACCAAAAAATTTACTAGTTAATTTTAATAAAATTACTGGGACTTTTTGAACTTTGGCTGTTTGACCGGCTAATTGTTCACATAGATTAATAATTTCTGATGAAACCCAACCTTTCAAACCACTTAAAAAAAAAGTTTGGTTAATTGTTTCAGGAATTTGTAGACTACGTAGACAAAATTTTGCAATATCTTGGGTATCCATATAAGATATAGAAGTATTCTCGTTAGTAACCCAAATCGATAAATTTTCTAAAATAGGTATTGCATATTGTTCAATTAATCCTTGATAAAAACCAGTTAATCTAAAAATAGTATAAGGAAGTTTTGATTGTTGTAATTTTTGTTCTATTCCATATTTTAAACGCATTAATGGAATATTTTCAAATTGTTCAATATTTTGTGCAGAAAAGAAAATAAAATGTTTAATATTAGCAATTTCGGCAGCCTTAATAAGAGACAGTTTTCCATCCCAATCAACTTTTTTTAATGAGTCTAATTCATCAGGTCGACTTGTTGAAGCATCAACAACTGCTGTAATACCTTTTAAACAAGGTGGGATTGTCTCTGGGCGGGCTAAGTCACCATAGACTAACTCGACCCCCCACTCTTTTAAGAAACTTGCTTTTCTAAAATTACGAACTAGGCAACGAACTTTATAACCTTTTGTTAAAGCTTGTAAAACAATTTGACGCCCTAATGTACCTGTTCCACCAATAATAAGTAAACTCATAACCTTTTTTTAATTAAAAACTGTACTTTGTAAAATATCTTCAGCTTCGAGGTTTACTAACTCTTTTTTAGTTAATACTTGTCCACGGCTATCAAAAATTCGATTGGCTTGACGCATTCGAGCTCGATCTAAAGCATTTTTAATACTTCTAGCATTTGCAAATAAAGGTCTTTCTTTACGTAGTTGAATGTATTGACTTAATGCAGTCTCAGCTTCTTGAGTTAATTGGTATTGTTGTTCATCTAACATAATTTTAGAAATTTGTAATAGTTCATCAACAGTATAATCAGGAAAATCAATATGGTTTGCAATCCTAGATGATAAACCTGGATTTGATTCAAAAAATTTGTCCATAGGTTCTTTATAACCAGCTAAAACTACAACAAGTTCATCCCGTTGATTTTCCATTACTTGAAGTAAAATTTCAATAGCTTCTTGGCCATAATCACGCTCATTATCAGGTTTATATAAATAGTACGCTTCATCAATAAATAATACTCCACCCATCGCTTTTTTCAGAACTTCTTTTGTTTTTGGCGCAGTATGGCCAATATATTGACCAACTAAATCATCACGGGTAACAGTCAATAAGTGACCCTTTTTAATATAACCAAGTTGATACAAAATATCAGCCATTTTCAAACCAACAGTTGTTTTACCAGTTCCTGGGCTTCCGGTAAATGACATATGCAAACCTGGATTTGCAGAAGAAATTCCTAAGTTCTTCCGCAATTTATCGATTAATAATAAAGCCGCAATCTCACGGATTCGAGCTTTTACAGGCGCTAAACCAACTAATTCTTCATCTAATAGATTTAGAATTTTTGCTATTTCTGTTTTAGCGTATTCTTCTTGCAAATTTATAGGTGTCATATATATTTTGATTATAATTTAATAATTTTATGTATCAAACTACCTTAATTTGAAGTAGTTTGATGATTATATAGTAGTAAACAATTAATTTGTTGTAAAGGTTGGAATACTTGAAAGACAAATAAAAGCAAAACTAGCACTCCCACATGCTCCGACAAAAAATCCTCCTTTAAATTGATCCCAAGATTTTTTTGTTTGTAATTCATTATCTGTAGCTTTGGATTTTCCTTCACCAAAAGCTGCAACACCATAAACTGTTAAACCTAATGTTAAAATAATGATTAATCCAATTGTTGAAAGGAAACCAGCAAGTAACCCAATATCAGAATTACGTAATGGACCTAATTTAACGAATGGACCAATTAAAAAATAACCATGTGCTAAACCAATTTCTAATCCTCGTAATAATGGAGTCAAGCCAAATCGATAAGCGGGTAAATTTTGTAAAATTGCTCTTGTAACTGCTGATGATGTAATTGGAGTTGCTAAATGACCCACAAATGGATCATCATTATAAGGTTTAATAAAATTAGCCATAAAGTTAATTTAAAAATTAGTTAAATTAATAAGAAAATTTTTACTTAAGTTAAAGATAAGGAAAGTTAAAATTTGTGAAAATTTTTACCAACCAAAAATTTTATATAGATTACTATATAATATATATTAATATATAGGAAAATTTTTATAAACTTCATTTTGGTAACATAAGAAAAATTTTATGACAGTAGCTATTGATTATTTTTTATTAGTAGGTTTTTGTTTTGCACTTACATCAGGATTATTTTTAGGGTTAAAATCAATTAAATTAATTTAATATTTATAAAACTAGATTATATGCAAAGTGAAATCCGTCAAGATCGAATTGTTGGTTCACGACGCTTCAGTAATTATTTCTGGGTAATTTCTTTATTTTTTGGTGGTTTTGGATTCTTGTTAGCAGGATTATCAAGTTATTCTAAAATCAATTTTCTTCCGTTTACAAACCCAATAGAATTAGTCTTTATTCCTCAAGGTTTAGTCATGTTATTCTATGGGGCGCTAAGTCTTAGTACTAGTATTTATATCTTTCTTACAGTAATTTTAGATATTGGAAGTGGGTATAATGAATATAATAAAATGGAAAATCTTGTTAAGATTGTTCGGAAAGGATTTCCTGGAAAAAACCGTGAAATTTTATTAACATATTCATTAACAAATATTCGTTCTATTGGAATAAAAATAACTGAAGGGTTAAACCCAACACGTAGTATTTATTTATGTTTAAAAGATGAACGAAAGATACCTTTGACACCCGTTCAAGAACCAATTTCAATTTCAAGATTAGAACAAGAAGCAGCAAGTCTAGCAAAATTCCTAGATTTAAAATTAGAAAATTTATAAGATTTTATTGCTTTTTATACCTGTATAATTTTATAATATAATTATGCGGGCATAGTTTAGTGGTAAAACCTTAGCCTTCCAAGCTAATGATGGGGGTTCGATTCCCCCTGCCCGCTTTTAAGGATTTATTTTAATTTACTAAAACAAGACTGAGCAACAATCTTTTTTTATAGAGGAATATATAGAATATGTCTGGTGGATCTACCGGCGAACGTCCGTTTTCAGATATTATTACAAGTGTACGTTATTGGATTATTCATAGTATTACAATCCCATCACTTTTTGTAGCAGGCTGGTTATTTGTTAGTACTGGGCTTGCATATGATGTTTTTGGAACTCCACGCCCAAATGAATACTTTACACAAGATCGTCAACAAATTCCATTGGTAAATGATCGATTCAGTGCAAAACAAGAATTAGAAGATTTAACTAAAGGTTTATAATTTTAAGGAAAAAATCATGGCAAAAAATATTAATCAACCTGTAGCTTATCCAATTTTTACTTTCCGTTGGTTAGCAGTTCATGGATTAGCAGTTCCTACAGTATTCTTTTTAGGAGGAATTACTGCAATGCAATTCATTCAACGATAAATTAATTTATATGATATATACGAGGTAATTTTTTATGACAGGTCCGAATCCAAATAAACAAGCAGTAGAATTAAATCGAACTTCTCTTTACTGGGGGCTTTTATTAATTTTTGTTTTAGCAGTATTATTTTCAAGTTATTTTTTCAATTAATATTTATATACTAGGAGCTTTTTATGGCAAACACGGGTAGAATTCCTTTATGGCTGGTAGGTTTAGTAGGTGGGTTAGCAGTGATCACAATGCTTTCTTTATTTATCTACGGTTCATATTCAGGTTTAGGTTCTTCATTATAAATATAAATTTATAAGATTTATTTTGATCAGTTTTTTTATTAAAAAAACTGATCAAAATCAAGATTATTTATTCCAAATTTTTTTCATTTTTTTTTTTAATAAATGAAAACATAATAATAAAATGTTTGTATTGGTTGAAGTTCCTTTTCCAAACCAGCCATACCAAAATTTGGGTATTAAGCGCTGCATATTTTTTTCTTTTTCGTCTTGCCAGGCAGTATTGCCGCCACTATAAATACTATTTTTTGGTCGTGAGCCAATATGAAGTTCTGTATTTTCAACTATAAATGGGAAATAAAAATATTGACCCCAAATTGCATGGAATAATCCAAAAAATATTAAACCTAAATGCATAGAAATTATGAAAGCTATTAAACTATTTAAAATATTTACTTGTAAAATTATATTTTGAGTAGCATAAGTTAATGATTGTGTTTGAGGGATTAAAATATTTGTTTGAAAATACGCAATTCGATAAACAAAATAAACAAGAACTTGTTCAATAAAACCAATAATCAACAAAAATGTCCAATGCCAGCGAACTAAATAAGGACAGTAACGTTTTCCTATCCGCGTAATTACAGCATAAGCTGCTATACCAGAAAGCTGATTCCAAAACTTACTAAGAGCGTCAAAAAATTGAGGAATAATTTTGTTATAAATTTTATAATAAATTGGTAATAAATCTTTTTTAGTTTCTTCGGTCAGCGTAGAAATAAACATAGAAATTGGGTCAATATAGTAACTTAAACCTATTTCTTGATTCACTGTTTTTAGACCATTTGTAAATGCATAATAAATTAATTGACCTGGGTTATACCAATGAACATTATCACCAAGTTTTAAATCTGTTAAAACAACTTGTTTATTCACAGTTCGTAATTGAACAGCATCAATTCCTAATTTATATAAATATGGAAGCTTGATTAAAATACTTCTATACATAGAAATTAAATCAATCAAATGTCTATACCATAGATACCCAGCAAAGAGTCCAATAAATGTTATAATAAGTGAAGTTTTTAAATTATAACGAATTGTTAAAATAATAAAACGGATAAAAAGAATAAAAAAAAGAATATTTTCGATATCAGCTAATGTGAGGCCATCTTCAACCCGTTGCCATATCTCCTTTAGAATTAATTTCAAAGTTTCTAGAGGAATAGAAGAACCAACATTAGTTTTATTAACTAAAATATTAACATTATCTCCAGAAAATTGACTGTCATAATTAATATCTCGAACGCCAAACCAATTTAATACTGTCCTTTGGTCCATGTTAATTAAAAGAAGTAAAAGTTTAAAAAAATATAACATAAAGTTTTTTATTAATGATATTGTATTAAAAGTTTCAATATTTTATAATTATACAAAATTTATTTTTAAAAATAAAGACCTTTTTTATAAGCTATATATCAGTATAGAATTACCCCCAAGGGAATTCGAATCCCTGTCTGCTCCGTGAAAGGGAGCTGTCCTAGGCCACTAGACGATGGGGGCAAAAATTTTAATCATATAAAAGAATAAATCACAATGTTTCTCAGTAAGCGGGCAACGCGATTCGAACGCGCGACATCAACCTTGGCAAGGTTGCGCTCTACCACTGAGCTATGCCCGCTAACAGATTAAAACTACTTTTCAGTTAATTATATAAAATCTAATTTAAAATGTCAAGAGTTTAAAATATTTAGAAATTATAGTTTATACTATAATTTCTAAAGTGAAGAAGAAATACCATCAGCAGCAGCAATTAAAACTACGAGACTTATCCAAGCTTGGAAAACTTTTGTGAAATTATCTTTTGATGTCTCCCATTCACCCGGTGTAGCTAAAGCTACTGGGACTGTTACCACTAAACCTAATGAAATTAAAACTAATAAAGCCGTTAAAGCAGTTATCATAAATATTTTTGAAAAATTTTTATATAGATGATCAAATTATGATATGTGTAAGATTAAAGATTACCTTTTTTTAAAGCTAGTAAAACAATTACTGCTGGACCGGCTAACATAATAATACCTGTTGATAATAATTGTCCTATAATTTGCCAATTAATCATTTTTTAAATCCTTATTTATCAATTTTTAAGTAATAAAATAACTAATAATGTTAGTTTTAATTTTACTTTAAAATTCCTAAAGTAAAATATTATTTTCTAAAAATAATTTTTAATAAGAACTCCTTTCCTATTTTTAAAGTTTCATGTTATTATATTAATAACATAGAACGGGTTACTAACTCAATGGTAGAGTACTCGGCTTTTAACCGAATAGTTCTGGGTTCGAGTCCCAGGTAACCCAATTTTAAATTTTTCGTAGTATTTTAACCAAATTTTTGAATCTTTCTATAAATATTCCTGCAGTAAAAAAAAGGAAAGTCAGCTGGTGAAGGGATTTGAACCCCCAACCTACGGATTACAAATCCGTTGCTCTACCGTTGAGCTACACCAGCAATAAAGATAATAAATTACTATATATTATAGTATCAAAATTACGTGCGATAGTCAATATCATCTTTCTATTTTTTGTTTTAGGATAAGTTATAAGTTTAAACTTATAAATCCTATAAATCCTATAAATCTAAATTTATAGGATGTATACGTCTAAACTTCGAATTGATTACCACGTCGATATTGTAAAAAAGCTGCAACGAAAAGACCGAAAGCCGATACAGTAATCATACCTAAAACTATTCCAGATAATAACGGTTCTACCATTTTTATATTTTAATTAAATTTGAGTAATAAGACGTAAAAAACGTTTATTTATAATTATATACTTACTAAGGTTGATTATAATTTTTAAATTATCTAAATCCGATAGCTGCTTGCCAAACAAATGCTAACAATAAGAAAAAAACAGGAATCACTGGTAATACATCTATAATTGGACTAAAAACTACATATGATTCTGGTAAACGAGATAATAATAAAGTATCCATAATTAACATATTTTAAAATTTTTATAAAAATAATAATATTAAATTTAATAATATTAATTTTACTATAAAAGTAGAGAAATTTTCGATTTATATGAAAATTAATTATTATTATTAATTTTCATATACAATCTATAATATTAAGTTGTAAATAAATAATTTTATAAAATAAAAATATGACAGCTACTTTTTTACCCGCAATTTTAGTACCATTAGTTGGTTTAGTATTTCCAGCCTTAAGTATGGCATTATTCTTTATATACATTTCTATTGATGATATCAGCTAATATTTAACTTTAGTGATATTTTAAACTATATATTAATTTGCATTATTTTTAAGATTATTGTTATATAATATTCATTAAAAGGTGACAAGACTAGAGTAACAGTTTTTTTTAAGTTTGCTCTTTACAATCATTAAATTAAAGGATTATTAAAATATGACCATTGCTATTGGGCAAAACCAAGAACGTGGCTTATTTGATTTAATTGACGACTGGTTAAAAAAAGACCGTTTTGTATTCGTTGGTTGGTCAGGCTTATTATTATTCCCAACTGCTTATCTAGCAGCAGGTGGTTGGATGACAGGTACAACATTTGTAACATCATGGTATACTCACGGTTTAGCAAGTTCATATCTTGAAGGATGTAACTTTTTAACAGCTGCAGTTTCAACACCTGCAAATAGTATGGGCCATTCATTATTACTTTTATGGGGTCCCGAAGCTCAAGGTGATTTTACACGTTGGTGTCAAGTTGGTGGCCTTTGGACATTTGTTGCATTACATGGTGCATTTGGTTTAATTGGATTCTGTTTACGTCAATTTGAAATCGCGCGTTTAGTAGGTATCCGTCCTTATAATGCAATTGCATTTTCTGGTCCAATTGCTGTATTTGTTTCAGTTTTCTTATTATATCCATTAGGACAAGCAAGTTGGTTTTTTGCACCTAGTTTTGGAGTCGCGGCAATTTTCCGATTCTTATTATTTTTACAAGGTTTCCATAACTGGACATTAAACCCATTCCACATGATGGGTGTTGCTGGTATTTTAGGTGGAGCTTTATTATGTGCCATTCATGGTGCAACAGTTGAAAATACATTATTTGAAGATGGTGATGCAGCAAATACATTCCGTGCTTTTACTCCAACTCAATCAGAAGAAACATATTCAATGGTAACGGCTAATCGTTTTTGGTCACAAATTTTTGGTGTAGCATTTTCGAATAAACGTTGGCTACATTTCTTTATGTTATTTGTACCAGTAACAGGACTGTGGACAAGTGCAGTTGGTATTGTTGGTTTAGCTTTAAACTTACGTGCCTATGATTTTGTATCTCAAGAATTACGTGCAGCTGAAGATCCTGAATTTGAAACATTTTATACAAAAAATATTTTATTAAACGAAGGTATTCGTGCTTGGATGGCTGCTCAAGATCAGCCACATGAAAACTTTGTATTCCCTGAGGAGGTATTACCACGTGGAAACGCCCTTTAATAGTAGTATAGCAGGTCGCGATATTGAATCTACTGGATTCGCTTGGTGGAGTGGAAATGCTCGTTTAATTAATGTTTCAGGTAAATTATTAGGTGCACACGTTGCACACGCTGGTTTAATGGTATTTTGGGCTGGTGCGATGATTTTATTTGAAGTTTCTCATTTTGTTCCAGAAAAACCTTTGTATGAACAAGGTTTTATTTGCATGCAGCATTTAGCTACATTAGGTTATGGGGTTGGTCCAGGTGGTGAAATCGTTACTACTGTTCCTTATTTCGCCGTAGGTGTACTTCACTTAATTTCTTCAGCAGTTCTAGGTTTTGGAGGAATTTATCACTCATTATTAGGTCCAGACACGTTAGAAGAATCGTTCCCATTTTTTGGATATGATTGGCGTGATAAAAATAAAATGACAACGATTTTAGGTATTCATTTATGTCTTTTAGGTTGTGGTGCGTTTTTATTAGTTTTTAAAGCAATGTATTTGGGTGGTGTTTATGATACATGGGCACCAGGTGGTGGTGATGTTCGTTATATTACGACACCAACTTTAAACCCAATTGTTATTTTTGGTTACGTATTTCGTTCTCCATTTGGTGGAGATGGTTGGGTAGTTTCAGTAAATAATATGGAAGATGTAATCGGTGGTCATATTTGGGTAGGTGTTTTGTGTATTACCGGTGGGATTTGGCATATTTTTACCAAACCATTTGCTTGGGCACGTCGAGCTTTTGTATGGTCTGGTGAAGCATACCTTTCTTACAGTTTGGCAGCTATTTCACTTATGGGTTGGACAGCAGCATTATATTCTTGGTATAATAATACAGCTTACCCGAGTGAATTATACGGTCCGACAGGTCCTGAAGCTTCGCAATCTCAAGCCTTTACATTTTTGGTACGTGACCAACGTTTAGGTGCTAATGTTTCATCAGCTCAAGGTCCAACTGGTTTAGGTAAATATCTAATGCGTTCTCCAAGTGGAGAAATCATTTTTGGTGGTGAAACAATGCGATTCTGGGATTTACGTGCACCGTGGGTTGAACCATTGCGTGGTCCAAATGGTTTAGATATCAATAAAATTAAAAATGATATTCAACCGTGGCAAGAACGTCGTGCAGCAGAATATATGACTCATGCTCCATTAGGTTCACTAAACTCAGTTGGTGGAGTAGCAACAGAGATTAACTCTGTTAATTACGTATCACCACGTTCATGGTTATGTTGTTCACATTTCTTTTTAGCATTTTTCTTCTTAATTGGTCATTGGTGGCATTCAGGTCGTGCTCGTGCAGCTGCTGCTGGTTTTGAAAAAGGTATTAATCGTGCTAATGAACCAGTATTATCAATGCGTCCTATTGATTAATCATACTATTTTATCTAACTTAGATTTAACTAAGTTAGGTAATATAATAGAAATCCCAAATTTAGTTTTTCAAAAGTCTGAATAATTTTTTTTCTTTCTGAAGCTTGGATAAAATGATTAAAAACTTTACAAATGGCGTAAATACCCTAATCAATTTTAAACTTAGCGATGATGGAGTAATTTCTTTATATTACCTTCAGTAAGTCAACTTAATTGACCTTTATATATATATATATCAAACCATTCTATAGCACCCAAAATCGTTGATCTAAGATTCGGGTGGAGGTGCCAATCTGGTTGGAATAGATGGTGGAAGTGGCAATATTGAATTTGACTATACTTCTCTAGTTTTATGAAATTAATTCTAAACATCCAAGTTTTTATTCTAATAAGAAAAAATCAGTAGATCAATGTAAAGTTGAGGATAATTTAAATGATATGCCTGAATTTGGTTTAATTTTAGAAAATTCAGTAGTTCTGGTCGAATCACTAGTTGGTACATCTTCAGGTTTTAAAGCTCACTATTTCTGAGTGAATCATCCTTTTGAATTATTTGAAATCTTAATTCAAAAGATCTATTCTCGACTTCTTTCTCAATTCCTTCAATGAATAGTTTTTTAATTTTTGTTTTTTTTGAATTAGATGAACCATCAAATGGTACAAGAAATTTATTAACATCAAGTCTTTTTTTGCTCTTGGTTGAGTCAGAAGTTGTAGAATTTGTACATTGACTTCAAATTGAGAAATACTTTCCCAGATTAGAAAATAATCTTTAAACTGAAAAAAAAAGTATACTCATAAAATTAGTTTGCGGCAACTAAGGTGAGGTACTATACATTTTTCTCCTTTTTGATTCTAAAAAAAGGAATCATAACTATATTATTAAACTCATTCCCATTGAAATCAGTATTTAAGCTCAAATTATCATCCAGAGTTGTTTAAAATGTTTCTAATTTGAAGTGGTGTAAATCTTGAAATTGTTTAAACTTTTTTCGTTGGTCATGGTTTTTTTCATTGGCCTTGACATAACGTATAAAATGAATAAGACGAAAACTAGGGACATAAAAACTTTGCTGATCATCATTTATTTGAAATATTTGTTGCTTCTTGCCATGATTTTGAATATAAGATAAAGTCCGAAGATAATTAAAAATGAGCTCTTTGTTGCGAATTAAAGTTGATTTAAAATAAATGCTAATACAGCCATTGATATTTGATTTCTGAAACTACTTTCTGTATCAATAGAGCAACCAATCAGCATAGGGAGTATTTAACGTGAGCGAGCGAAATGATTGAATATGATATTCTTTAATCAATTGATAGTCAAACTGTTGGATAGAATTATCAATTAAGAATTTTTCTAATAATCTAGATGGTTTCGATTCAAATTCAAATTTTAACTCTTCAAGATTATGAAGAGAATCAGTTTGATAGATTCGGTAATATTTTTGGCTCCCTCGTAACCTAACCCGATAAACTAAACCGTATTCTTCATAATCCCCACTAACCTTGCGACGTTTATCTTTCGTACTTACTCTGCGGCTAGAAAGTTCCATAAACTCTTCAACAGATTGATTTGTATTTCCAGGTTTAGTGTGTCGTAAATAATAAAGATCAATTCGAGCAAAAATAAGTTTTGTAAGATCAAAACTCTTCCGATCCAATTAGTTTTTTTAATTTGATTATAAAAGTGTTCAGCCTTCTTCCCGGTAAAATAAATTTTGGGCTCCTCCCAGAAACTTTTTGCTTTTGGAATATAATTATAGTGGATAAAAATAATTTCATATGAATTTTTATCACTCGAAAAAAAAGTTTCTCTTTGGTCTAATTACTTTCTTTTAACTGTTGAATTAAAACCAAAAGAGTTAAAACAAGTAGAAAGCTATCTTCCGAAGGTAATTTTTCTGAAGGGAACCACTGATGTTGAAAGAAAAATAATCAATAGTTAAATTCTGAAATTTAAGATTAAGTTGTTCCATTTCTTTCCTACGGTTTCATTAATCGATTTGATACGTAGCCTAAATGTTTTTTTCTAAAACACTGTTTTCAATTAATTGTTGTTTTTACCCTTCCAAAGAAGAATTATTTTCTTGAGATTTGGAACTGACCCGATTGTAATCGTATTTAGTCATTTTATAAATTAATATAAGTTTAATTTAAACTATATATTATGACTAAGAATACTGTTAAATATTTATAATCATAAAAACTAAATTTGAAGTTTACTCTATTTTTGCAGTAATAGGTGTAGGAATTAATTAGATATTTCCATTTAGATTAATCAATAGAACAATCAATCAAATATACTCTGAAAGGGCATTTATGCTCGATTTAATATCACTTAACAGGTTGAGTAGGTGAGTAGTATATACTTTAAAGTAAAATGAAGTCGGAAATAAATAGGTTTGACTGATGAAGCTGAAAGATAAAATAATTTTCTTTAGAAATAAAAATTAATTGCTAAATTATGTTAAAATTTAGGAATTATCTAATTCGTCTAATTCTTTTAGGTATTTCATATGTTCGGCTTGTAACTGATTAAAGACAGCTCTTTTCCTGCGAAATTATATAGTTTTAACCAAGATGCATATGCTTGGACAGCTTCAGAAATAATCTCTTTAATTAATTTTTTAACAATGATAAATGGATAACCTGGTTTAAAGTCGTTCATTTTCTCCTTACCCATTAAAGATTCTATATTTTTCGCTGTTGCTACAACCACAGTATACGTATAAGCATTTTCTAATTCGACAAAAACATCGATATTACTATTTTCAATGTCCGTAATATTTTCTAAATAAGTTGGAAAGCTACTACTTTTAATCAACATCTAAATCACTCCTTAGCGAAGATTTTTTATATTAGTAACCCATTTTTTGTAAAATACCTATCACTCTTCATTCAAAATTCTTAAATCTTTATATAACTTATCTAAACTAGCGACTAAATCTGATTTCGTTGATTTATCTAAGTTATCAAGTTTATTGATTTTGTCTTTCAAGTCATCCAAGTCTATAGATAGGTTAAATTGTGCGGATTCCTTGATTTCTTGAGCTTGTATTTGATTAAATACCTCTATGTCGATATCGGTCGCGAAATGGTATAACTTTAACCAATAACCCTCTGGCTTATCATCAATGTAAGCTTTGATTGCTTCTTGGATAATTTCCTTGGTTAATTTTTGAACAATGATCCAAGGAAGGCCAGGACCATAAAAATTCACTTTGTCTTTTTCCATTAAATATTGTAAATTTTTAGGTGTGCCAACGATAATTGTTAAAGGAAATCCATCTTGTAACGTGACGAACACTTCAATGTTTGAATTGTAAACGTTTTCAATTTCGTTTAATTGAGTTTCATCTAGTTCAATTGAAAAACCACTATTTTTTCCCTGCATTTTAAATTTTCTCCTTCATTTTCAAAATTAAATTAGCCATATATTTCTTTCAATCTATTTATTACGAACTGTTGATTACTTTTCTTTTTGCCTGATTTACCGACAATTTCAGTTACACCATCTAATTCTCGAACATAAAGTCGACCACCCTTCTTCCCA